AGTCTAAACTCTAAAAAAATAGGGATATTCGTTTCACGAATCAGCAGTATTTTTTCTGTGCTTCTGTGCGAAGCATACAGAAAAAATTTACTAAAATACTGCATATCCCTACGGGATCAGAAATCAGTACACTTCGTTAGGGATATGAAGCTGCTGGTAGAAAAAAAGCTATTTTTTTTTTACCGCTCGCTTTGGATATATAAAGTATAAATGTAATTTAGGTGCGCCAGCGTTTCGCTAGCTGCTCCTAAATTATATAAGTATAGAAAGAAATTATTGTAGAATTTAAGCTACATATTAAAGAGATTTATTTATATAAATAGGCTTGCTAGCTGATTGTATATATATGCTGGCCGTATTTCATAGCAAGCTCGCTTTTAATAGGCAACCAGTAATATGAGCAATTCTTTACCTACAAGCCTATAATTATATTAACTCTAAGAGAAATCTAATAATAAACGGAGTGAATTGAAATATCTTATTAACTTCAGGAAAAGAAATCAAAAGAGATTCTATGATTAGCGTGAGCTAAAATAGAGTAGCCTAGAAAGTCAAATGGTGGATAAACTGTTTAAATTTAATGGGGAACCTTCCTCAAAGGCTAAATATAATATGTAAGCGATAGTGGAAAGTACCGTGAGGGAACCAAAACAAAAACAGTGATTTTATAAGCAGTTCGGAAAAATAAAAAAGTTAGAACGTACCTTTTGCATAATGGGTCACCAAGTTAACATTAGATGCGAGATTCTACGTAGTTAAACCGAGCGTTAAAATAACGGTAAGTGTCTAAAGTTAGACCCGAAGCCTGGTGATTTTACCATAATCAGGATTATAAAAGTCCGAACGGAATATTGTAGCATAAATATCCGAAGAATTATGGTAGGTGTAGTGAAAGACAATACTGACCAGGATAGCTGGTTTTCTGCGAAACCTATAACAGTAGGCAATTTAAGTATAATATCTTAGCAGGTACAGAATTTAATCTCAGACAAGACATAAGGCTTAACTTGTTAACAAGTTAAGCCCATGTTTTATTTTGTACAAATTGGGGGATCATGAAGATTTTATCAGTGAGTATGTAGACTCGGAATGGCAAAGATATATCTTAAATCATCAGACATAGAATGATAAGGTTGTATGTCAAAAGGGAAACAGCCCAGAACAAGAGTTAAGGTTCCTAAATTATTAGTTGAGTGAAATTAAGAAGGTTTTTATTAAAGTCGACAAGGAGATAGGCTTAGAAGCAGCCATAATTTTATGACCTCGTAACAGAGCGCTTGTTAAGTTTTAAAAGCATCGAAAATTTATCGGATCTAAACAATATACCGAAACCTTGTCCATATTATTTTATAATTAATAGTCTCAGCAAGCTCGGACTATACAATTATAATTAAATGGGGTAGCAGAACGTTGAGCTAAATTAAGATTTTTATTTTTTAAATGAAATTATAATAATTTAACTCAAGTGATAATGGTGACATGAGTAACTAAAAGAAAATTTTCCGCCTAAAGCTTATGGATGTAATTAAGTAACGGCCTCTAAGTTTATGGAATCAAAAGATTAAAACGATGAGACAATCTTTCATACTAAGGACGACATTTTAAGTGCAAAATGTACTGGAAAAATAGTAATAAGTTTAAGCTATGGCTAGAACTAGCTATAGCTGTAAATGGAAAGTAACCGTACCTAGAATCTGAAACAAGTAAGCTAGTAGAGAATACGAAGGCGTAAATGAGCTAACAATCATAAAGGAACTCGGCAAATTGACTACCGTAACTTCGGGATAAGGAGAGCTCATTATTCTTGATTAATATCAGGTAAAGAGGAAGAAGCATGAAATAGTGTTGTACGACTGTTTAATTAAAACACAGCACTTTGCTGAAAGATTAAAAATCTAAGTATAGAGTGTGATGTCTGCCCGGTGCCGGCTGGTTAACAGATATAATTAAATATACTAATATTTGATGTAGACGGAAACCCCGGTTAAAGGCGGCCTTAACGTGAGGGTCCTAAGGTAGCGAAATGCCTTGGCCGTTAAATGCGGTCTTGCATGAATGATGTAACGATACAACAGCTGTCTCTATGATTGACTCAGTGAAATTGGAATAGCTGTGCAGATACAGTTTACCTCTAGTTAGACGAGAAGACCCTATGCAGCTTTACTGTCACTAATTATAGAGTATGATAAACAATTTTCAGTTTATAAGGTAATTGACGGCCGGCTTGCTTAGCAAGCTGGCTCTATGACAATGAGAATCCTTTATTTTTTTTTCATATGAATGAATTGGTTTAGGACGAGCTTAAGCTCGTAGTAAATCAACCTAATTCAGCTTATTTTCCTTTCTGCTGTAAGCGCATAATGATAGATTATACTTAAATTTGGATTTATGCCTGCAGAAATAGATAAGTACCCTTGGTTAAGGAACTATCGCTAGGGGACAGTTTATGTGGGGCACAGACCCTGTAAAGAGTAAACAGGAGTGTCTAATAATTTATAATTATTTTGTTTGCGATTTAAGGTAGTAGAACTATTTTTAATCATATAAAATTATTTATATGTACATTCGTTGTATATATATTTAAAAAAAGGTAGGATTTTCACTATATAGAAATTAGAGATAATAAAAATATTAAGTAGTAGCTGCTGAGTCCTAATCCCGCCGAAGGGGGGATATGGACTACTATGTATTTCATAGCAAGCTCGCACTAATATTTTTTAACTATTAAGACTGGCTATCTAGCTATGCTCTAATAGTTATGTTTTAATTATCTAAAAAGCTCAACGGCTAAATCTTGCCTTACTGTTTGATTATCAACAAATCTTACAGTTGCGTAAGCAGGGCATAGGATCACAAGATGCAACAAGGAAAGATCTTGGATTATTGGAAAAGCTACGCTAGGGATGTTTGTCCTTTAATATTTTATTTCACTGTGGTATGGGTCATAGTCCTACGGACTCAGCTTTTTTTTAAAAAAAAAATACGAGCTTGCTATGAAGAGCGGACTTCGTTCTAGCGAAGCTAGCCCCCTATTCCCTATTTCCTGACCCCCTACGGGGGTAGGGAATTAGAGAATCAGGAATCAGCCAGCATATTTTTTCGGAGAAAAAATCCTGATCCCGTAGGGATATCGCTGAGACTTCGTCTACCCGTGCTATATTGAGAAGTAAAAATAATTAATAATATATTGGGTTAATTTCAAAAATTACTTACGCGTTGCTTTACGAGACTCCGTCTATAAAGCTCGCTATGTAAATTTGAAGCGAAATTTATCTTAGCATAAATTATAAGATAAAGACGTTCAACGACTATAAGGTGAGTTATATGCACAGTTTGCGAGGAAGAGCCAGCTAGCCGATATATAAAGCTAGTTGCTTTTACTTGCAGGCTAAACAATAATCCTTTTTTACACCCAACATTATTATTATATATATATATATAAAAAAAAATAAAAGAAAGAATAAATATTTAGAAAAATGAATAAAGACGGTAACGTAGTATTCCCGGCTACGCCGGGAATCGTTAACTTTCAAGCCGCCTCTTCTAAAGGTGGGCAAGGCAAAGTTAGCTCGAAAATTTATAATAATAATTTAAAACAATCTAAAACAATACTTTTAAAGAAAAAAATAGGTGATATAGGAATAACCAAATATTTACCTTCATTTTCTAAAGAATGAAAGAATACTATCTATTCTTATAATAAAAATACATTAAAGAATATACCAGTTAATGATTTAAATATAAACAAAATAATAAAAGGTTACTTTAATTTATATTTTAAAGATCATAAATATACAGGATCTAAATTTATATTATTAAAAAGAAGACGTAATTTATTAAGAAGAATACACGTAAGTAATGCTGAAATTAAACATACTAATAATAAAGCAATAATTACTCTGTATACTCTAAATAGAGAAAAAAATGTATTAAAAAAAAAATATTTAAAAATAAATAAAAAAATAAGTAAAAAATTAATAGCCAAACGTTATTTTTTATTATATAAAGAAAATATAGAAAAAATTTATAAAATCTTAGGTGAATATAAAGATCAATATATATTTATTAGTGATATAATAAGAAAAACCAAATTTATAAAATATAAACTAGAATATTTAAATAAATTTATAAAATTAAAAGATCTTTATTTAAAAAAAGTTTGAGGTGTTATTCTTAACCAATATGCGAGAAAATATCTAAAATACTTAAGAAAATATGACTTATTATATTCTCTTAATCAATATAAATTCAACAGATTGGTGTTTTTACCTAAATTAAGTAATATATTAAATAAAATTCTAGGAAAAAAAATAGAATATAATATAATTAATTTAAAATCTGTCGCATATCATACAGATCTTTTTACTAATGCATTAGCATTAAAATTAAGAAAAAGAAGAATAAATTATATAAATTCTATGTTTAGTATTTTAAATAGAGCATATTTACCTAATATTAATACGATTAAAGAAAGATCTATAATAAAAGGTGATCAAAAAATGGATCTATTTCAAAGTAAATTTAAAGATTTAAAAATAATATCTAATATAGTATTCCCAGCTATGCCGGAAGGCATCGCTGGAAGCTTGGCGCCAACCTCCTCTCTATCTAAACTGTTAGATGGTACATACCCTTCAGATATAAATAATGGAATAATGCATAGCAGCGATGCTAATAAAGAAAATATCCATAATACTATTTATAATTCTATTGGATATAAAAATATGGCAGGTATAAGATTAGAAGTTAAAGGTAGATTAACTAAACGTTACAGAGCGGATAGATCTATCTATTCATTAAAATGAAAAGGAGGATTAAAAAATGTAGATTCTTCTTTTAGAGGTTTAAGTTCAGTTTTATTTAGAGGTAATTCTAAATCAAATGTAACTTATTCAATAGCTAAATCAAAACGTCGTATTGGAGCCTTTGCAGTAAAAGGTTGAATAGGTGGAAAATAAAGAAAGGCGCAAGAGGCTTCTGATGAGTAGTCCAGAAGAATGCCCCCCACTTCGTTGGGATTAGTAGCCTTCTGAGTCCGAAGGACTACTCATCAGAAGGCTACTAATCCCGAGACTTCGTCTGTATTTCATATCCCTTACGGGATCAGAAATTAGACGAAGTGGGTCCGCCTGGGATATGGACTACTACTAAAATATATATATATAATAATAATGAAGACATAGTCTGAACCGTTTTGAAAAAAATGGAAATATAAGTGCTATAGCTATCCTTCGGTATTTCGTATACCGGAGGTATTGCTTGTACAGCAATAAAAAAATAAGGGGGGGACTTCGTTCCCACCTTCATAGGACGCTTTTATGATAACACATAGAACAGGCTAATTTGCGCAAGAGTGTACAAAATGAGTGCGCGGTTTGGCACCTCGATGTCGGCTTAACTTATCCTCATGGATGCAGGAACTATGTAGGGTGCGACTGTTCGTCGATTAAAAAGTTACATGAGCTGGGTTAAATACGTCGTGAGACAGTATGGTTTCTATCTTCTAGGGGGAATTAGAATATAATAAGAACTAACTTTTGTACGAAAGGAACAAGAAGAATTTAATTTGTAAAAGGGTTAAATAATAGTTACTAACCTATGGTTTACCTGTTGTCTATGTGCCCAAATATTAAAATATAGGATAAAAATTCTATATATCTGTATAGCTTTAGCTATACATAGGGATGTTTCTTTCACTAAGATAAATATATAGCATAGGCACGGCAGGAAAGCTAAGTTGGTTAAGGATAAGTGCTGAAAGCATATAGGCACGAAGCTTATCTTAAGATATTTCTTAAATATACGTAAAATATTATTACGAAGGATTAATATAGGCTTTATCCGTACGAATCTGGAGATTTTTAAGAATAAAGTACTAATTTTATAAATAACTATTTATACATATATCGCATGTACAATGCATGCCTATTTCTGCTCAGCAGAAATTAGCCAACCATACCTGGATATACTTTACTATCGGGTGGTTTGGCTTTTTAAATTTTAGCAAATTGTAGCTAGAGCCTGATTAGCATAAAAGTAATGCAATTGTTTTGTAATCAATAGAAGTAAGTGCGATACTTGCATTGGGCTGACGAATAGTAAGGCGCCAGGGATAAAAAAAAATAAGGCGTATCCCCCAGGCGGACCCCCCACTCCGTGGTCGACGGAGTGGTGTGGCGTGCCTCACACTTCGTTAGGAGAAGTCTCTCCCTAACGAAGTGTACACGTATTCCCGGAGGGAATTAGGGAATTAGGGAGGCATTCTTCTGGGAATAGAGCTTGCTAGTACGCAGTACTACTCCTCTCATTATAGAGTTGCGTCTTATTGCCTAGCGAAGCTACTATTCTTCGAATCAGGCAAAGCTTACTGCTTTAGCAAGCTAGGATTAGTCGTCAAGTGGTAATATCACTTTAGACTTATTAGTGATGAATATTTTAAATACTCTAATTTGACAAGTCTAGAAAGAGTCACTACTAGAGGTAGGGCGCCCATAAACCAGACTTCGTGCGATCCATATCCCTTTGGGTAGACTTCTGTCGCTAGCGCGATTTTTTTCTGTAGAAAAAAATAATCAGCAGGCTAAGGAGAGCTTGCTGTATTTTCGTCGCGGAAGAATCTTCCTCCTTCGGAGAGTACACTTCGTTAGGGGACTACAGCAAGCTCTATATTAAACTTAATAGTCTTAGCTGGCTTATGCGATAGCAAGTTAATACGCAGGCTAGTAAACTACAAAAAAAAAGAGCTATTTTAGTAATCTTAGTGGTAAATAAGGCAGAGATGGGAGACTGCAATATTATACCTTAGTAGGGTGCAAATATCTCAGCTCGAGCTTCCACACCAAGATGAAGCTAAACCGATAGTGGTTATGGTTGGGTGCGGCCAATACATCCAGGTGCAACTCCTGTGGCTTCTCCCGTAAAGAGGATTCTGCCTCATTTTTTTAAGGCGCAAGCTTAAGCTTGCTGTAGACGAAGTCTCCCCTATTTCTTCGAAATTAGTCCTTCGGAGGGAGGGATATTAAAAGGACTAGTAGTCAAGCGGTTACGACATAGCTCTTTCAATGCTACCATCGTAGGTTCGAATCCTATCTAGTCTAAAGCGGATTGGTGTAATAGTAACACATTTGGCTCATGTCCAGAGGTTAGAGGTGCAAGTCCTTTGTCCGCGTAGGGCTATAACTTAATAGGTAAAGTGTACTGCTCATAACAGTAATTATAAGTGTTCAAGTCACTTTAGCCCTAAATCTGAGTGCTGGAATCGGTCCAAATATAACTAAAGACTCACTCCAGAAGAATGCCCCCCACTTCGTTGGGCAGACTTCTGTCGCTAGCGCGATTTTTTTCTGTAGAAAAAAATAATCAGCAGGCTAAGGAGAGAGATAATTTATTTGGAGAGGCGAAGCCTATCCAGCTCTCTCTAATATAAAAAACCCTAACACTAGATAGAGATTTGCACCGTAGTCTTAAGACAAGGCTATCCAGAAGAATGCCCCCCACTTCGTTGGGTAGACTTCTGTCGCTAGCGCGATTTTTTTCTGTAGAAAAAAATCATCAGCAGGCTAAGGAGAGCTTGCTGTATTTTCGTCGCGGAAGAATCTTCCTCCTTCGGAGAGTACGCTCCGCTAGCGAAGGCTAGTAAAGTGTATCTCAATGAGCTATATTCATTGGTGATAGACAGTTAAGAAAGACTATAGTTGTAGGAAGTAAGCAATTATAAGTTAATGGTAAACTATTCGTTTACCAAACGAATTTTGTCAGTTCGACTCTGGCTAATTGTAAAAAAAAATCCGAATGGTGAAATTGGTAAACACAACAAACTTAAAATTTGTAGGCAGAGTGCCTTGAAGGTTCAAGTCCTTTTTCGGATATTAAAGAGCTTGCTGAGTCCCTAATCCCGGAGGGATATGGACCCACCACTCCGTCGACGACGGAGTGGTGTGGCGTGCCTCACACTTCGTTAGGAGAAGTCTACCCCTAACGAAGTGTACTCGTCGAGAAGAATGCCCCCCACTTCGTTGGGATTAGGACTCAGCAAGCTCGAGCTTGCTGTAGACGAAGTCTCTCCCCTTCGGCGGAGAAGTCTACCCCCCCACTTCTAATTTCTGATCCCGCCGAAGGGGGGATATGAAATACTAATTTCTGATCCCGTAAGGGATATGAAATACATATCTCTTCGAAATTAGAAGTCTCGGGTACGCAGGCTAGTCCTGCGGAGAGACTTCGTCTACGCCGACTACGAGTTTAAGTATAACACCTTGAAAACTGCGGGTTCTCTATACGGCTTTAAACATAACCCTCAGACTATAGAACTTATACGTGCAGCTAAATTAGATAAACCTCTACCCGAAGAGGCTAAAATAAAACTGGGAGCTAATTCTCAACCTTCAGGTGGTCTATTAGTAGATAATGATAATGTTGAAACCAATGAAGTTGTGTATTTTACTTCTATAAGAAGAGCCGCAGCTTTTATTAATATGCACCCTTCTTACCTAGCTAAATGTATAGCTAAAGAAGGTTTTATAGAGGTAGTAATATTCGTTTCACTATTCCCTACCCCTACGGGGGGCATTCATACACTTCGTTAGGGAGAGACTTCGTCTACGCAAGCTCCAGCAAGCTCTATACCCGGCTATGCCGGGAATAGAGCTTGCTAGTACGCAGTACTACTCCTCGTGGAAGAATAAACTCAGAAAACTTAAGCTTTTCTGAGTTATACTCGTGTGTTCAAACCACTCCTCAGTGCGCAAGCTCTATTTGAACGGTTATAGGTTAATGGTAGACTTGTCGATTTCCACTCGATTTGTGTCAGTTCGAATCTGACTAACCGTATTCTATAGGATTTAGTATAGTATAGTAGGATTTATAATTATACATACTATAATAATGCTATTGTATTCCACATAGCATCTACACTTCTTTTCAGTAACAGATAAGCTAGAGAAGGTATATATATACTGAGTATATAAAGCAAGCGATAAAAAAAAAATTAAAGAGGAGGAGTACGCTCCGCTACACAGAAAAAAAAAATCGCGCTAGCGACCCCTTACTCATAGCAAGCTCTTTTTTTTCTTCAGAGCTTAGCTAGTATAAATAAGCGGGCGACTCAAACTTATTGTAAGCTTAGCCATCTAGCTTGTGCTGGATTAGCAAGTGGGCTATATCTTATAGAAAGAATTAAGAATATGAAGTTTCATGTGATGAAGAATGCGATAGTTAGAGCTATGTACGCTAATTTAGCGTGGGCGCACTCTTTGCTAGGGAACAAAGTTCCCTAGCAAAGTATAAAGATAAAAAATAAAGAGGAGTCTTTGCTAGGAACAATCTCATCCCCCTATTCCCCTAGGGGGAGAGACTTCGTCTCTCGCAAGCACGCTGATTCTTTTTATCCTAGCTACGACTAGATAAGCGACTTTAGTTTAGTACCTTAAGGAAGTACTGAAGGTAAGTAGGCTGTGTGCATAGCTCTAACTACCAAGTTCTAAAGAGCATAAAATGCTAATGTATATTATATGCGATTCGCGATTCCCTATTCCCAGAAGAATGCCTCCCTAATTCCCTAATTCCCTAATTCCCTCCGGGAATACGGGAATATGGGAATATGAGTACACTTCGTTAGGGAATAGGAGTACACTTCGTTAGGGAGTATTTCTCCGGAGGGAGCAAGCTCTTATATATTTAGCCTGTAATTATAGCGCGGTTTAATATTCTTAAGGTGATATGGGGAGTAGACCTCGTATCTCCACCTCCGGCTCCCCACCATATTGGTGGGAGCGGGAGTCTTAGTAAGTCGTAGGCTATTATTATTAACTTAACTAAATGCGACTACTAGTTTTATAAATAACAATACCTTAAAAATGAAAAAAAATATTAATCTTCTTTTAGTCCGTCTTTTCGTTAGATTCCCTTGATCTCTGCATTCTGATCCCAGCGTAGGGGGTAGACTTCGTCTCAGCAGAGATCTTCAACAATATATAAATCTTCGTACTTTTATAAATCGTCAGAAAATCAACAGGCTATCTAAAAATTCTATAGAACTTATTTCACGATATATCTTTAATATAAAATTATATCAATTTTTAGCTGTAGTTTTTATTCATGTAGCCGTTACATCTATTCAAATAGATTTGAATTTATTCTTAGAAGTGTTAAATAATCTTCCCGAAAATTTGGGATCATCCGTAGGCGTCCCAGAGCTAGCTAAAAACATTAAATTAGATAGTAATATAAATTATATCTTATGTTATAGTCATAGATCTTTATTTGGATTTAGGACTTATATATTAATGGTTTTAATATTATTTATAATATTTCCCATACTTTTTATAATGCAAAATTATATTTTTATAATTTTAAGTATATTAAGTGTAATATTAGTTAAAGCTTTAGCTCTAAATTTTTATCAAAAACATTTTCAGTTTTTTTATAGTGGCTTGCCCAGTCATAAAAAAGTAGATTTTAGAGAAAAATTAGTGCACTTTATTACACTGATAATAAATAATATAGGGAAAATTATAAAGCATTTATTTAAAATGTGAATAATATCTATTATAATAATATATATTTTTAGATATTTGCTAGCTACTATGTTATTAAATATAGATGATAATAATAGTTTTATAATAACAATATTAATACTTACTCTTCCTTTACCTATGTTTTTTTATTTGCTAAATTTTATAGTGAAATATCTGAAGAAAGAATCTATAGAGGATAAAGATTATTATTTGTATAATGATTACGTAGTAAAAAGAGTAAATCTATATAGAATAACATGTACTATAATTGTAAACTACTTAATTCAAAACTATTATAGTACAATAATTATATCTATAATAATAAAAGGGTTTATTGTTATAATTATAACATTATTCACAATTTGTATAATATACGGTATCTTGCGAATAAATAAGCCAGGATGGCGTGCCTCACACTTCGTTAGTAGACAAAGTACAATATCGTGCAGTAGGGTTGACCCTCTCTCCGATGGCGATTCTAGAGTCCGAGCTTCCCTAACGAAGTGTATCCCTCCGGGAGAGAGGGTCGGAATAAATAAGCATGAGCCTATACCACTTAAGAGCGCATTGGATCTAGCGGGGTCAGCCAGCTATATAGCGGCATTTATATCACTAACTCCATTTTTACAGGAAGCATGTAATTCAGGTTTCAGTAAGTTTTATTTTAATGAAGGTAACCAAAGATATTACGAGTGGAAAGGCATACCTTTCCGTATGCCAGGTGTAGTAAAGTGTGGACCTGAACCAACCATCAATATCATGCAGGTGCGAAAAACAGAAATAGCCCTGGCGAAAGCGGCTGAAGAAGCTCGAAACCTACATAAAGTACCCGATACGGACGTGGGTATATATTATCGAAATCTAGATGCAGCCATAGAGAAAGAGGCTGCTCAAAACCTAAATAAAGAAGCCGTGGCGAAAGAGGGTGGGGCTTCTTTATCTAGATATTATCGAAATATAGATGAAACCATAAAGAAAAAGGCTGATTATGTACCTGTTACTGAATCTGTTCGACAAGGGCTAATAAAAGAATATAAAGATAAATTAAATAATTCTCCTATCGTAAATATTACGTGAAAACTTAAATATAATGAAGGTATTCAAAGATCGCAAGCTAATTTCACAGTAAAACCAATAAATTATTTTTATAATACTAAATTTTATGGGGCGGTTTCTTTGGTTTTAAAAGGGAGATTATTAATAGTTAATATAATTAGACATGACTTGCCTGGTTGTGTCTTTATGCCTACTTATTATTTACAAAATGCAAATGTTACGGATAGTTCAGCCAAAATTAGGGATATTACAACAACATTAGAATCTAAATATGGTATAATGTTACCCCAGATAGGGATAGATAAGGTGGAGAATAGAATTAATGGTTTAATAATATTTACTCAAGCCGAATCTATAGATAATACAAGTTTATTTAGAGTATGAAGGCCTTCATCGTATTATATGGAACCCGAACTAAAAACTGTAAAGAATTATTACCAAGAAAAAAGTCAAAATAATCTTAGAATTAGAGAATTTGATACTACTGATAGTATTAAATTCTCTAAAGACTTAAAGAAGGTAGTAGGAGTACAAGGGGAAGCTATAAAAATAGCTAATAATGAAAATTTTGTAATACATGAGGACAGATTGGCAGCCCGGAAGTTAGCTTTTTTTGAAAATACCTTAGACAACGAATATAGAAAATTAGTGGAATTTTATTTAACTAAAGGTCAAAAAGCTAACCCTAAGGATTTCATGATTTGAGAAGAAGATGGTTCAGATAAATCTAGACTTAAATTTAAAGACTTAATGTATAAAGCCCGGTCTGAAACAAAATCTGCTATTCAAAAAGATGAATATCTACTAGCTCGTCCTAAAGGAAAAGAATGGGATTTAGTAAAATTCGCAGAAAGGCGAATGTCTAGAAATGACAGTAATAATGAATATATGGATAATGATTGCTATTATTTCAAAACTCGTCGTGATTATCCTATAAACCGTTTATTAATAACTAGAAACCAAAGTCATATGACTTATTTTAGTATGTATAAAGAGGGAGTTGCGGAAGGTTATAAAATCAGAAGGCAAATGCTGGGTGAATTAGATGCTAGCATAAATTTACCATTAGAAAAATCTAGAGCAGAGTTAATAAAAAAAATCGCTAGTAAATTGACTAGAAGTGAATTTACTAAATTTCAGAATATTTATGGTGTTTCTATTAATAGACTTACATTTGAATTTTTTCAGTTAAAACCCACTGATAGTAAATATTTTGGAATAAACACTACAAGTACAACATTTGCTCCAATACTAGACAGAAATACAGATTACGAACTTTATAGCATTATAGACGTTAAAAATGATAGTGTAAAATTACCTTTTGTTTTTAAACAAGGAGGTATGTCTAATATGACTATGCCTACACATGACTATAATATGTTAGATAATAGGGATGAGGTATCTATTCGTAGATGTATGGATTTTATCTATACAAATTCAGATGGAAACTTAACTTATCAATCAGATAAGGATAATTTTAGTGTTCTAGCTGGGGTCGATAAAAATTATCCGTATCAATCAGATATGGATAATTTTAGTGTTGTTAAAAAGAAAAGTGTAGGTTTTACTAAAAAAGCTGTAGACTATAAAAATAAAAACCCTAAGTCAGTTAAATATACCTTAGATGGGTTTAATAATAGATTTTTCCGTGGAAAAAGTATATCTATAGAGTTGCCCTTTGAGAGTATAAAACTCTTGGATATTATACCACATGAATATCACCAAATATCTCTGGGAGGGAAAAGAGTTAATTTTGATTATGAAGGTGAGCAAAGAGTCAAATCTTCTATACCTAATACTCTAGTTATGAAAAAAACTAGAAAACTTAACCTTGAGTTTACTCTACTAAAACAGGTTTATACTACTAAAGGAAGTAATAGTAAAATTACATTAAGGTTTACTCCAACTTGACCACCAGATCCTTCACCAAATGGGGATATAGAAATCCCTAATCTAATATTGCAAGTTGCTAACTTGAATAATGATAGTACAGATCTAAATCCACGTACTCTTGAAGCGCATTATGTTGAATACGACCTCCCCTCCAGAAGGCCAACCCCTAGTACTAATCTACCAAATGAAACACCTCTTCATCCCTCAGGGTCAAATGAAGAGGAAGAGGATATCTATGGTTATAGCGGAGATGAGGATAATAATGCTCAAAATAATCGTGAAGTAGCTTCTGCTGTGCAAGCGAGTGAGCAACCACCAACAGTAGAATCCCCTATGGAGCTACCTTTTGAAGACAGCTTTGCGGATGCGTCTTATCCATATGAGGCTGAAAGTCCAAAGGATAATGATAACAATAGTGGTTCACGCAAAGGTCGTACAGCAGTGGCTTCGGGTGACCAAGTGGTGGAGGGGGAAGAGATTGCTCTAATATCCGCAGATGATATGACCAGTGAAGGGGATTTGGCTTTTTCACCGCAATTTTTTATACCAGAGTCAACTCCAGATAGTATTTCTAGCGACAACTCTAGTCCTATTAATACGCAAGCTAACCAGGGAATGGGTGAGATCTTAGAGTCAAATCTTGTTAACCGCGATGAGCCAATGCAAGTAGATGGAGATTTGTATCGTGAAGTTATGAATAATGTGGTAGGGGAAGCCACAATGGAAACTATAAATCCTATCTTACTTCTTCCTGATCTACCAACTAGTAATCCTGAACCGGTGTCTACTGAAGATAGTCCACTGTCTACTGAAGTTAGTCCACTATCTATGATGTCAGACAGTGAATTCTTCGAGCTAGAACGTCAAATCGCGAGTCTAAAGCCTTCTTACTTAGAAGCGGATCCTGGTGAGGTAGACGGTTCTGGCCAAGATGCGGCTGACCCAGAGGCTATTATAATATCTTCAGATGATAGTTCTAGTGATTCAGGTGATTATGGTAATAATTATAGTGAGGCAAGTCCGATTACGAGCTTACCCGGGAATAGGGCTGGCCAAATGGCTGACCCAGAGGCTATTATAAGATCTTCAGATGATAGTTCTAGTGAGGGGGTACCAACGCCACCTAAGGAAACAGATTTTATAGCTAGACCGCTTAATACTCCTGTAGCGGAAGTTATTCACGATAGAACTGGAACTAGGTTATTGACTGTTGATATTCATACTATGTTAACGGTAATCGGCCCACCAAATGCACCAGAACCTCGTTTATGGAGTGTGGGAAATGCAAATTATTATCTCTCGATGGCTCCTGATTTTTTTTACGAGCATTATCCTAGGGGTACGGAGGTAATGCCTCCTAATAATTATCCGTCCCAACAAATTAATGTTTATATACCTCCGCCTAAGGATAAACTACGATGCGAATCAGATGGGCGTATTGGGGAAATTTGCATATGTCGTGCAGAATTCGCTACTGTAGTACCATTAGTAAATTACCCTAGGTCGAGTTATATAGAAGGAGCGCTATTCATGAAATCAGTTTTATCCTCAGAACCATTAGGAGATAAGGATTTGAGTGATGGTTTTAATTTGAGTGATCGTTTTAATTTTTCTTCGAATAGTTATACTAATGCTTATTTTGCACCAGAGCCAACTCCAGATACAGATAGTATATCTAGCGATAACTCTAGTCCTATAAATATGCAAGCTAACCAGGAGGAGGCTGGTAAGCCGGAGGTTACTCTAATATCTGCAGATGATATGATCAGTGAAGGAGATTTGACTTTTTCACCGCAATTTTTTATACCAGAGTCAACTCCAGATAGTATTTCTAGCGACAACTCTAGTCCTATTAATACGCAAGCTAACCAGGGAATGGGTGAGATCTTAGAGTCAAATCTTGTTAACCGTGATGAGCCAATGCAAGTAGATGGAGATTTGTATCGTGAAGTTATGAATAATGCGGTAGGGGAAGCCACAATGGAAACTATAAATCCTATCCTACTTCTTCCTGACCTACCAACTAGTAATCCTGAACCGGTGTCTACTGAAGATAGTCCACTGTCTACTGAAGATAGTCCACTGTCTATGATGTCAGACAGTGAATTCTTCGAGCTAGAACGGGAAATATCTAAGCTAGGAAAGTCTATAGGAAGAGACAAGAAAGGACAAAGTAGTTATAAGTAGGGGCGCAAGCTCTTACTGGTAGATAGCTATAGGTATTATATAAGCTATCTACCGTAGGGGACATAATTTATTTGGTAGAATGCTGACCTTGCATGTTAGAAGGCTCGGTTCGAATCCGAGTGTCTCCATATAAGCTTGTGAAGCTCAATTGGTTGAGCAGAACGTTTAAGTTGTAAGATATAATATTTAAACTTCGCTATTAGTAGAGAATTGGAGGTCTCGACTAATTCCGGCTCAATATCCCTCCGGGATTAGGGATCAGCAAGCTCTAGCTTGCTAATTTCGAAGAAATAACAAATGGTTAATAGCTACGAGTATTCCCGATTCCCTAACGAAGTGTACCCATCCTTCGGAGGGATACACTTCGTTAGGGATACACTTCGTTAGGGATACACTTCGTTAGGGAGAGCTCGCCCTAATAAAAAAGCACATGTAACTCAATCGGTAGAGTGAAATATTGAAGCTATTTTTGTTGTAAGTTCAAGTCTTACCGTGTGCATATAAAAGTGTAGCTTTAGCTTGCTAATTCTTATAGTAGGCGGAGGCTCTAGCTTCGCATGCGCCTTACTCGAACGAGAAAAAAAAATAAAGGAAGAGGCGGAGCCTATTCGTTACCGCCTTATTTTAGAGCTTGCTGATTCGTGAAACGAATATTACTATCCATATCCCTCCGGGATATGGATATGCTTGCCCGATTCGTACCACGAATACCGAAGGGATACACTTCGTTAGTGCTAATCCATATCCCTCCGGGAGAGATTTCATCTAGGCAAGCTCGATACTTCGTCTACCTGAGGGAATATGGATATGCACTACTCTTATTTTTTTTTTACTTCTCGTGCCATAAGGGACTTTAGTATAATGGTGAATGCATATGACTTTTAATCATTAAAATGTAGGTTCGAATCCTGCAAGTCCTATATTTCTAGCTAGCGAGGATAAGGTACACTTCGTTAGGGAGGGAAAAAAATACAGGCGGTAACGAAGTCCCCTCTTATATTTTCGTCGCGGAAGAATCTTCCGCGAAAATCCGCAAGCGACCCCTCCCAGCCTACGCCTACTCGTATAGCAGTAGACTTCGTCTCTCCGCAGGAGCAAGCTCCCCCTAACGAAGTGTGAGGCACGCCACCCATCCTTCGGAGAGAGAGCTTGCCCTAGATGAAGTCTCGAGCTTGCGTAGTGCTTACACTTCGTTAGGAGTACGCTCCGCTAAAAAAAGAAATAAATTTATTTTTTTTTTACTCCGGTAGTCCCCTAACGAAGTGTACTCGTCAAGAAGAATGCCCCCACTTCGTTGGGATTAGGAGAAGTCTCGAGCTAGCTGAGTCCTAATCCCGACGGGGATATGGATTACACAATTAAAAGCAGGCATGTCGGAATGGAAGACGAAGTCGTTTTAGGTGCGACGGGTATTATTACCATAGAGGTTCAAGTCCTCTTGCCTGTACATTAATAATTATTTAGCCTACTCCCTAGTTTAATTACGAGCTTTAGCTTGCTGAGTCCGAAGGACTATAGCGATAAAAAAAAAAAAGCAAAGTTCGAGGCTTCGCCTATCCGATATTCGTGGAACGAATCGCGCAATATTTTTTTTCTTCGAGCTTACTAGTACTAATCCGGCTCCGCCGGATATGTACTATAAAAAAAAAAAAATCCCGCAAGCTCTGGTGGCGTGCCTCACACTTCGTTAGGAAGAGCTCGCTGATGAGGCGAAGCCTACTCCGGACTATTGAATAGGGGAGGGGCTATCTTGCCTCCTATATCTATATCCTGTCGATTAATGGGTAGATCATAAATTTTTGGTATTTACAGTCGGTGTTCGAATCACCGCAGGATAATTTTATCTTAATATTAGTAGCGAAGCGCGAAGCGCGAAGCGCGAAGCATATCCTTCGAATTTTTTTTTATCTAATCCCAACGAAGTGGGGATATTCGACGAGCCCCCTAACGAAGTGTGAGGGAGGCCACCCATCCTTCGGAGGGAGAGTAGGCTGATTCCTTAGCTCGCGGATTTTTTCCTGTATTTCATATCCCTTACGGGATCAGAAATTAGTGGCTGGCTGGCGTGCCTCTTCGAAGAAATATGCCCTGATCCCGTAGGGATAAGCACAGAAAAAAATATCCCAGAGGGGGCATTGTTCTGGAATAGGGGGAGCTTGCGTAGTGCTTACACTTCGTTAGGAGTACGCTCCGCTAAAAAAAGAAATAAATTTCTTTTTTTTTACTCCGGGAGTATTTCATAGCAAGCTCCTGCTAACTAAAGCAACTAAAGCTAGATTTATTAAGGTAGACATAACTCAATCGGTAGAGTGGTTATTTGTGGTGTAACTTGTTCTCGGTTCGATCCCGAGTGTTTACCCTAGGAGCTGTCTCTATCCATATAGCCAGCATATATAAGCTAAAGCTAGAATTAGTGCGCTAGCTTGCCCTCTTTGTTCAGGGGAACGAAATTCCTTCTATAGTAGGCTAAAGCTTTAGCTTGCGAGAGTAAGAAAGTTCGAGGCTTCGCCTATCCGACCCCCTGAATCAGTAGCCTTCGCCTAGCCTTCGCCTAGCCTTCGCCTAGCCTTCGCTAGCGGAGCGTACTCTCCAGAAGAATGCCACCAAAGGGGGCATTCTTCTAGGAGGAAGATTCTTCCATATTTCTTCGAAATTAGTATGCTCCGCTAGAAAATACAGCAATAAAAAAAAAAAAATAAAGAACTTTATAGAGCTTGCTGAGTCCGAAGGACGTAGTCCTTCGGAGAAAAAAAAAAGAAATAAATTTCGAATAAATATGGAGAAGTCTATGTATTTATTAGGCGGAGGTTACTGCTCTCGTTCCCTCTTCGAACCATAACCTCCTCTTACTCGCAAGCTCGTAGTAATATGCTATTAAGCAAGCCTAAGTAGTTTAAATGGTTAAAACTCTAATTTCATACGTTAGTAATGAGAATTCGATTTTCTCCTAAGGCTCGCCGTGAGGCCATGGTTAAGTCTAATTAACTAGCAAAACACTTAAAAAAAAAATGATTATATTATCAATAATACTAGTTTTACTTTCAAACGCCGTCAATATAAGACGAGATATATCGATACTATTTAATAGGATAGCGATATTAATATTAATTTATTGTATTTTACATGATATCTCTTCTTTAGCTGTTGTAACTAAAGGAGTCGGTTTACATGGTGGTTTATTACTTATGACAAATATCACACAAATATTCCATATTTTTATCTTTTTAGTTAGTATATTAATATTACAATTAACTAGTTTTTACCCTAGAAAAGTATGAGTGTCAGAATATTCTTCTTTAAAAGATTTATTGTTATATAAATTTATTTATTATAACACAAAAATAATAAATAAAATGGGAGAACATTTTAAAATTATTGAATATCCTAAACAACAACAACCTGGGAAGTTGTTTCAATTATTAAGGGATAAACTGTCAAATTCCGGGGAAGCCCTAAAGCTTTTGATACCAAATCTGGTTGAATTATACCGTGGTGGATGAACTAATTACTCATGTATGGTAACAAGTCAAAAGATTCTTGAAAAAGGAATGGGTAATCGCGGATCTAAGTCAACAGTATTTGTGCGCAAGCTATATACTGTTGTAAAAGAGCAACGAGTAGACGGCAGTTGTAATGGGTTAGTAATTAATCCATTGTTAAGGTGTACTCTAAGAGGATTCGAAAGAATATCCTGATATGGAATCCCATCTAATCAAATTCTAATCAAACGCTATTATACAACTAATGATTCAAATACTAATATTGAATCAGAAATATCTACTATTAATAAAGAGAGTTTTAAATTAAATCCTTGATTTATAACAGGATTTACAGACGGAGATGGTTCATTCACTATTTCTACCTCTAAAAAGAAATCAGGTACAGGTTGAAAAATTCATCCTACATTTACTATTGGGTTGGATATAAAAGATTTAGACATTCTAATTCAATTTAAAGCTTACTTTAATGCTGGTAAAATCTACAAAAGTAAAAGAGGAATAATCTATTATACAATAGGTTCAACTAAAGATTTACTAAAACATGTTTTACCTCATTTTGATAAGTATCCTTTATCATCTCTTAAGTTGAAGGACTACTTAGTATTTAAGAGAATACTTCTTCTTATGCAGAAAGGGGAACATCAATCTTTATCTGGTTTGTTCAAAATCTTCTCTGAAAGAGCTAATTTAAATAAGGGATTACCTAAGGTCGTAGAAGAAGAATATCCTGATTTAAAACCTGCAGTGATTCCAGAACTTAAAATAGCCCCTACGATAAACCCTGACTGATTAGCTGGATTTATAACAGCTGAAGCATCTTTCTTTATTTCTATCTATCCAAGTAAAGATAGAAAAGTAGGATATGCAGTGAGTCTAGTATTTAGTTTAAGTCAACATGCTAAAGATTTAGATTTACTAAAAAGAATTGCGGATTCTTTAGAGTGTGGAATAGTAAGAAAACATAAATCTCGTGAAGCAGTCGAATTAGTTATTACTAAGTCAGAGGACATAAATCAAAAATTGACACCTCTTTTATCTAAACATACTCTATCAGGAGTAAAGTTATTAGATTTCGATAGATTTAAAAAAGCCTCTATTTTAATAAATAGTAAAGCACATTTAACATCTGAAGGTATTAAATTAATAAAAGATATTAAAGATACAATGTATAATAGAGGACTGTAGATTATCTTATTAATTTCACTAGGTTATGGGTACTGGCTATAATCTGTACCCTGACGGTGGGTTTAAGATAATCGATTAGAATTTGTATGATAAATCCATAATTATTGTTAATTATACTATTTGTAATTACAGGTGCAGTATTATTAATGTCAACTAATGATTTAGTATCTATTTTCCTGGCTATAGAATTACAAAGTTATGGTCTTTATATATTAAGTACTATATATAGAAATTCAGAACTATCTACTACAGGAGGTTTAATATACTTTTTATTAGGAGGATTAAGCTCATGTTTTATCTTATTAGGAACTAGTTTATTATATGCTAATTCAGGTACTACTAACTTAGATGGTTTATATATCATAACTAGTATAAGTGATCTTTCTACAAATTTATGATATACACCTTATTATATTAATCTTTCTTTAGTAATATTTACAATAGGATTCTTATTTAAAGTAAGTGCAGCACCATTCCATTTCTGATCACCTGAAAAAGGACTTAGGGAATCCTTATCAACATACGTTGGGTGTAAACTATCAAATTCCAGGGAACCCCTAAAGCTTCTGGTACTAAGCCATACATGAAAATGTATGAGTGGCTGAATTAACTACTCAGGTATAGTAACAAGCCAGAAGATGAGTGAAAACAAAATGGGCAATCGTGGATCTAAGTCAGTAATACATGAGACTAAACAGTCATGTATTATTGTAAAAGAGCAACGAGTAAATGGTAGTTGATGCGGTATTAATATACCGCATTTAAGATATACTCTACTGGGCTTCGGCAGAAGTTATCAAGTTAAAACCCTTTCTAACCAAATTATTCAAAGACAATTTTATTCTTCGGAGTCTAACCTAGATAATAGCCAACTGCGTCAGGATCCTTGATTTATATCGGGATTCTCTGACGCAGAAGGATGCTTTATGGTTCTAGTACGTAAATCACCAAAAAGCAAACTAGGATGACAAATAGAGGCTAATTTCACAATTAATCTTCATGTAAGAGACCTAGATCTTTTAAAACTTATTCAAACCTACTTTGGAGTTGGAAGAATAGGTAAAGAAAGAAATGGTTGTCGTGATTTTACAATAGGTTCTTTAGATCAAATAATAACCAAAGTAATACCTCATTTTGATAAATATCCTTTAAAAACTAATAAATATTCTGATTATTTATTATTTAAACAAGTTGTTATGATGATGCAACGTGGGGAACATTTAACAGCTGAAGGTTTACAAAAAATAATAGGTATTAGAGCTTCTTTAAATAGAGGATTAACCCCTTTACTATTAGAAGCCTTCCCTAATACTGTTGCTTTAGTAAGACCATTATTACCACCACTTAAAAATGTCAAATTAGATCCTCAATGAGTAGCTGGTTTTACGAGTGGTGATGGTTGTTTTAAAGTTAGTATTAGAGAATCTAAATTACATAAAAGAGGAAGTCGTGTAGTATTACTTTTTGTAGTAACTCAACACATTAGAGATGAATTATTATTGAAAAGTTTAGTAGATTTCTTTGGGTGTGGTCAAACTTATTCTTATAAAGATTATATTGAGTTCAGATGTCAATCATTCAAAGATAATTATGAAAAGATTTTACCTTTTTTCGATAAATACCCTATCGTTGGCGTTAAATCTAAGGATTTCAAAGATTGAGCTAAAGTAGCTAAAATGATACAAACAAAAGTTCATTTAACTAACGAAGGTTTCGATCAGATTCGCCAAATAAGAACAGGAATGAATAAAGGTAGATATCTAAAATAGACTACTCTGGTTCATGCAGTATTTTTTTTTCTTAATATCCCTACGGGATCAGCAGGCTCTAAAATTACGAGCTTGCTAGTGCTCCTGCCTACCGAAGGCAGGATGGAAGCACTACCCGATTATATAAAGTTGTTCTTTTCTTTAATTTGGACGATAAATTTTACAGTCGTCATGTGGACGTATATGACGCTATACCTACAATAGTAACAACATTCGTGGCTATAATAGCCAAAATTTCTATATTTATATTATTATTACAATTAGTGTATTATACTAACAGTAGTTTTTCAGAAATGAGTTGAACATTTATTTTACTAATAAGTTCACTATTCTCATTAATAATAGGAACTGTGGTAGGTTTAACTCAATTTAGAATTAAAAGATTATTTGCTTATAGTACTATATCTCACGTAGGATTTATACTTTTAGCATTAGGTATATCTAGTGTTGAATCTACTCAAGCATTTATATTCTATTTAACACAATATTCTATAAGTAATTTAAATGCATTTGTTATATTAATAGCTATAGGGTTCTCTTTATATTGTTATATAAGTGAAAACAAAGAACATGAAGAATTAATGGACAAAAACAATTCACCTATACAATTAGTAACTCAACTGAAAGGATATTTTTATATAAATCCTTTCTTAGCTATAAGTTTAGCTATTACTATCTTTTCATTTGTAGGAGTTCCTCCTTTAATAGGATTCTTTGGAAAACAAATGGTGTTAAGTGCAGCCTTAGATAAAGGTCTTATCTTCTTATCTTTAATCGCAATATTAACTAGTGTAATAGGAGGAGTTTATTATTTAGGTATAGTAAAAGAAATGTTCTTTAGTTTACCTGAATATAAAATAAATCCATTATTAGAAACTCTTACCTTAAGAGGTAATGTTGTAGATGATAATCAAAAAATAATTAAACAATTAAAGTTTAACTATAAAAATATAGCTATATCAAGTCCGATTTCTTTTGTAATTTCTATAATTACACTTGTTATTCTATTATTTTTATTTATGAACAAAGAATGACTAAGCATGGGTACCATATTGGTACAAATTTTATTTAATAATTAAATGAGTAGTGTAACTTTTCTTTTTGTTTTTGTTACTATTTTAACAATAGTTTTTTTACTTCTTAATTTCATACTTGCCCCTCATAACCCTTATCAAGAAAAATATAGTATTTTTGAATGTGGTTTTCATAGTTTCCTTGGTCAAAATAGAACTCAATTCGGTGTTAAATTCTTCATATTTGCATTAGTTTATCTTCTTCTAGATTTAGAAATATTAGTAATATATCCATATGGTATAAGCGTTTATGAAAATGGTATTTATGGATTAATAGTAGTGCTAATTTTTATTGGTATAATTACAGCAGGATTTGTATTTGAATTAGGTAAAAATGCATTGAAAATAGATAGTAGACAATCCAATAATTATTTTTATAAATCAAAAAAATTTATTAATATGTTTACTGAACATAAGTAGTATTCCAGTAGACGGCTATCCGACCGAGCTTGCGAGCTTGCCCCTTCGTGAAACGAGTAGTCCTCCTTAGCCTGCGTACCCGAGACTTCGTCTGTATTTCATATCCCTTACGGGATCAGAAATTAGACGAAGTGGGTCCGCCTGGGATACGACGAGTACACTTCGTTAGGGGACTATTAAAAAGTATAAAAGTATGAAAGCGTGAACGGGGTATAGGCGAAGCCTCGAACTTTGTTCCAGGCGCAAGCTTCGCTAGAGAAAAAAAAAAAATACCCACACGCACACTTGTTAAACTATTACATATACTAACCTCCACCCTAATAGCCTCCTTAATATATTAATTTGTGAAGTTTAATAGTGAGCGCGATCGATATCACCTACATTTCATTAGGGAATCAGGAGGCTCTAGCCCCGGGGGGGGCAACTCGATATAAACTTCTAACAGGACGATAGTAGCTTCGCTAGGGAAAAATAATAAGAGTAGTAGGCATATTTCTCCGAAATCATGAGTCCGAAGGACTACTACTGCCTATTCTTATTTTTTTTTACGAGTATTTCCTCCGAAGGATGGAAATCGCGCCGAAGGGGTCGCTATTTAAGGATACTTAATAGTCCGGTCCATTAAGAGTTATTTTAAAAATAAACTAAAACCTTTTACTATGTATATCAATAGACCCCGATGTTAGATTTAGTAACCATTATGGTTGAAGCCTCAAAGCTTATTGGAGCCGGTTTAGCAACTATAGGTCTAGCGGGGGCTGGAGTAGGAATAGGTGTAGTGTTTGGGTGTCTAATTATAGGTGTGGCTAGAAATCCTTCTTTAAAAAATCAATTATTTTCATACTCTATATTAGGGTTTGCTTTCTCAGAAGCAACTGCGTAGAGGCAAATAGCGCAGTATAAAGAGGGTGAATTGCAAAGAGGACATAATATTTATTATGTAAATTTGCAGCGAAGTTTAATATAATACAATAATATATATTAAAACCGTTCAACGACTAGTAGATGAGTAAAGTATTAACAATAATTCTACGATCAGCGCCCTCATATTTTATATCTTAAAATATAAGACATAGTCTAGATAAGAGAGAAATCTCTTAATATTTAAAGTATATATGGCTTTTTATTTAATCTTAAAATTCAATTTTATATGTAGAAAAATCTCGACTAAAATTAATAACACCACATTTAATTCGCCAAGTAGTCAAAATCCTATTAAAACGTATTATGACCCTTTAAATGAAAGAGAAATAATACGTAAAGATAATAATGGGAAAATCGGGGTATATGTTTGACAAAATAAAATCAATAACAAAATGTATGTAGGTAGTGGTGATCCTTTATATTTAAGATTAAGTGATTATTATCAACTTTGATATCTTAAACATAAAGATAATCTTTATATAGTTAGATCTCTAAATAAGTATTCTATGAGTAGTTTTATATTACATATTATGGAGTATAGTGATTCAGATAATGTTATTAAATGTGAACAAAAATGAATCGATATTTTAAAACCTGAATATAATTTAACACCTTTAGCGGGTAGTACTAAAGGATTTAAACATAGTTTAGAGGCTAAAGATAAAATGAGAATAGCTGCTACAGGTAGAAAGCATACAGATGAAGTTAAAGATCTTATGAGTAAAAATCGTCAAGGTTTAAACAATAGTTTTTATAATAAAACACATACACCCGAGACTATAGAGAAATTAAGAAATATAGCTCAAAATAGAACTCATCTTCCTGTTAAAGGGTTAGATGTAGAAATAACAGATATTGAAACTAAAATTACTACTACTTATAGTAGTGTAAGAGAAGCAGCTAGTTACTTAAACTCGGATATTAAAACATTATTAAGAAGAGAAAAATCTCAGTTAATAAAAGGTACCAATAAGCCATATAAAAATAAATATATTATTACCATAATAAGAGGTAATAATTAAAAAAAAAAAGTATTTGCTTTAATGATGGCTTTATTATTATTATATGTTGTATAATAATATTTTTATAGCGGAGCGTGTGTATTTTTTTTCGAGCTTACTAGTACTAATACCCTAATTCCCTAACGAAGTGTATCCCTACACTTCGTTAGGGAATAGGATACACTTCGTTAGGAATACACAAATTCAGAAGGCTAAAGAGGAAAAAAAATTTTTTTAGTCTTAGCTAGCTTGGACTAATTATTTTACCCTTCCCCCTCGCGGGGGGGGGGGGTGAGCTCTCGTTCACGAGAGCTCCTCCCCCCCCTCTTAGGGTTTTATATTTCTAGCTATAGCGAGGAGCTTCGTTCCTCGCTATAGCTATATAAAGCTAAAAGCTAAAGCTAGCTATATAACAGGCGGCAATTCTATTATACTTATACTACAGCAACTGCTGTACCTTTGCATGGCTGGCTGTATATAGCCAGCAGCTGCTATATAACTAATTACAAGTATTGCTTATATAAGCAGCAGGTCGGCTATAAGCTGTATATATAGATATATAATTAGAAATTTTATATTAAAAATTTATATATGAAACATTTATTTAATACATTTATTAATTTTGATGCACCTATGCCTTGAGGTATATATTTCCAAGACAGTGCGACACCTCAAATGGAGGGATTAGTGGAACTTCATGATAATATCATGTACTATTTAGTTTTAATTTTATTTGCTGTAGGATGAATATTATTTTCTATAATGAAAAATTTTGCATCAACTAAAACACAAATATCACATAAATACTTAAATCACGGTAGAGATGTGCCGACTCAAAAGTGTTTTAAGTTTAACTCCATATATAAATTTTTTTATAATCACCGGTCTTACAGTACAACATCCTCTTCCCCTATTAGTAGCGTAAAGTTTTACGAAGATGCTTTTTCAATGAGAAAGTTAATTATTAAGGATAATAAAGATAAATCAGGAATTTATAAATGAACCAATAAAATAACGAATGATATATACATTGGACAATCTATAAGTTTAGCTAAAAGATTTATTAGATATTTTAACCTTAGTTATTTAAAAAATAGAGAAACTCTTGTAATAAGTAGAGCTTTAATTAAATATGGGTATTCTAATTTTTCACTTGAGATATTAGAATATTGCGATATAGCTAATTTAACAGAAAGAGAACAATACTACATGGATAAATTAAATCCAAGATATAATACTTTAAAAATAGCTGGTTCTTCATCGGGCCATAAGCTTAGTGAAGAGACTAAGACAAAAATTAGTGGCGCAAGCTCTTCTTTAAAAGGAGTCTATATTCAAGAAAAATCAGCTTTATATGGCCGTACTCATACAGAAGAAACTAAAGCTCTTATGTCTTCAAACAATTCTAATGAAAATAACCCATTATTTGGTAAAACTCATTCGTTAGAAACTAAAGAGTTAATGGGACAAAAGGCTTTAGGTAGAAAGCATTCTGAAGAAACTCTATTAAAAATGAGTACTAGTAGAGGTCATCTTGTCTATATACATGAAAAATGTGATTCAGAAGGATTTAAATTAATAGGTAGTTTTGTTTCAATCAGAAAAGCAGCTAAATTTTTAGATATTAGTGCTAATACTGTAAGACTTTATATAAATTCAGGTGAAATATTTAAAGATAGATATAAATTTACTGGAGAGCGTTAAACTTAAAAAAACTATGAGTAAAATTTCACTATATGCTGGAAACTTCTAAAGCCTTTAGGTACTATAAAGATGACGAAGATATGCTTTATCAGTGATAACCCTAAAGGATGTACAATGGACTATCAGCAGGAAACCACCAAATATAGATAGAGCGAGCTTGTTATGAAAGACCGCCCTATATTTCAGTAGGATCCTTAGAGACTAAACGTGGAAACCTTATATAAATATAAGGTAAGATATAGTCCAGTTAAGTATGAAAGTACTTAAGAATCGACATTAATCGAATTAATATGAACTATCACTCCTGCAGTTATATTAATATTAATAGCTTTCCCTTCTTTCAAATTATTATATTTAATGGATTAAAGTCTTATTTAGTCCACCGAACAAAATATACTTTGTTTGGTTAAAGAGGAAGAATTTCAAGAAAAACTGTAGAGAGCTTGCTAGTACTCCTGCCAAAGGATGGAAGCACTACTTCAGTTAACTTGAAGCGTAGCTTGTATAAATTAGATTTCCGTCTTTAGACGGGATATAAAGCAAGAACGTTCAACGACTAGAAGATAAATCTTATCTAAGGATATTATTTTCCTATCACGAGCTTGCGCCATGATAGAGTATCCTCCGAGAATTAATTTAAATAATCTAGGCGCGAACGAAGCCCGCGCTTATTTTAAAACCAAATTTTCGATGACATAGTCTGAACCGTATTGAAAAATATGGAAATTAAAGTATAACCTTTAATTAACAACATTGATAGTTAATAAGAGCTCTACAAAGTTAGCGAGATTTATAAATTTCCTGAATGGTAGACCTATATTAAAAAATGTACTTAAACATTTATACACATTAAGAAACAAGTATAATTGCTACAATCAAATTAGTAAAACATCACCTATAGATATACCCTTAAAAAATAAAAGTTTAACTTATTTATTCAATAAAAGATTTTCAGGTATGCGGTGTTGCTTTGCTGCACCTTTCGGTAAAAGGAATTATAGTATTTCATATTATACCACAGTAGCTAGCACATTAAACGGACATAGTTTAACAGATACTTGTGATATAAAAATGAAAAATTTCTATGAATGATTTAGTGGTTTTACCGATGCAGAGGGATCTTTTTATATAGCTATAAGTAAAAACTGTTCTTTTAGATTTCAAATTAATTTACATAAGGATGATTTAAATGTATTATACTATATCCATAAATCATTGGGTTTTGGAGAGGTTAGATCTTACAATAATTACGCGTCATTTACTGTTACTAGATTAAAAGATATAGCTCAACTTATTAATATTTTTGACAAGTTCCCTCTTCAAGGTTCAAAATGACTTAATTATAGAGATTTTGTATTGGCTTTTCAGCTTTATACTAATTCAAATAATAGTTCTGGGGCTCCGCTCGTACTAAAAGAAATTGCCAAATTAAAAAACAATATGAATCGGTTAAGATTAGATTATACTATATCTAAAGATAAAGTTATTAATATAACTTCTTACTGACTTTTAGGTTTTATAGAAGGAGAAGGTTGCTTTAGTATCAATAGACATAACAACTATAGATTAGATTTTAGCCTATCTCAGTCTTCTGTAGATCTTGAGTTAATGAAAAGCATTAAAGTATACCTTGAGAATCTTACAGGTGCGGAAGGTAATTATACAAATGCACTAGGAATTTCTGAAGTAAGATCTAATAACCCAAATCATAAATCTACCACAAGAATTGAAACTGCCCGTATACCTTTTATCACTAATCTTCTTATACCATTTTTAGATAGTCTTACTTGACAAAGTAAAAAGTATTTAGACTTTCAAGATTGAAAAAATATTTTGAAATTAAAAGAACAAGGCCACCATTTATCCGAAAAAGGTAGTAGATTAATAGATCTAATAATAAGTCAAACTAATAATAACAGACTATCTACATCTTTAAACCATGTAATTGTAGATAGAGAACAGATATTAGCAAAAGTTAATGAATTACTGGATGGTCCTGCAAATTTCGAGATAAGAAATAGTAGAAAATTTGTAGTTTCATTGAATAAATATTATCACTCTTCTCGTAAGAATGTATATGTAACAATAGTAGATGAAAAGGGTAATAAATTACATGTTTTCGACTCACTAGCAGATTGTGCTAAGTTTTTAAATGTTGATCCTAGTACAGTTTCAAAAAGAAAAAGTAAAGATATACCTTTTATATTTGAAAATAAAACTGTTTACATTAAAAATGAAAAAGCCAGTGAGGAGCTTGTGCCTTAAAGGTTATAGTTAACAACCTTTACATAAAAAGTATAAATGATAGTGAATAATATTAACATATATTAGTGTTTATAACATAATTGGAAGTTAATGACCCTTCTATGACTATTTTAGCTGAGGGGCACCAATGATATTGATCATATCAGTACCCAGATTTCATAGATTCAAATGAAGAATTTATAGAATTTGATTCTTATATAGTACCAGATTCTGATTTAGAAGATGGAGGATTAAGAATGTTAGAGGTTGATAACAGAGTAATAGTTCCTGAATTAACACATATAAGATTTGTAATAACATCTGGTGATGTTATTCATAATAAATAGTAATGATTATCTATTTAGAGTGAAAAAGAGCCAAACTCCGGGGAAGCCCTAAAGCTTTAGTAACCAAAGCAACAAGGAAACTTGTTGACTGGCTTGATTAATGACTCAAGGTATGGTAATATCACTAAAGATGAAGGTATGATTAGATTTATACTTGAAATGGGTAATCGCGGATCTAAATCAGTAATTTATGATATAGTAATATGGGTAGCTTTTTACAGGGGATTACGCCATGGGCGTAATACACCGTAGGAGTATCTACATAATATTATAGCTTATACAGGGTTACTGTAAAAGAGCAACGAGTAGACGGTTCTTCAGTATCTATACTGTAAGGTGTACTCTAGTCGCCGGGAAACCGGTTCTTGGGAGAACTAAGTAACCCAAGATTAAAGTTACCACTTAACTGTCCTACACTGCATAAGCTAAGTGATAACCCCTGTATGTTTCGTGGTGCGAAATTAAACTACTATATTAATTATTTTATAGTTGGGGTTTTCTTTATTCTTTATATGATTTTCTTTTCAAAGGCTAAATCTTTCATTGTTCATCTCATGTTCAAGCTTGCTTATTATAATAGCAAGTATGTAAGCTATAAATTAACTCAGATTATTTCTATTTTCTTAGGTCAATATATGAGCTATATTTCTGTAGCTGAATACGATAAAGGTAGATCTCCAGCTTATGCTGGTACGAGAGCACCTTTTAATATTAATTTAAGTAGCCAAGTTAAATTCTATAGTACAACACCTAATAAAACGACTTACAAAGATTCTAAAGATATTACTGCAGATGTATTAAATAAACTACTAAAAAATCAGAAAGTTTGTATAACAGAAGCTGAGTTATCTAGGCTTAAAGCTATACCTGGTGTTAGATTTGATTTACCTTTAAATGAACAAACTATTAGTGCTTTTGAAAGTTTAGTAGGTAAACCTAACACCAGAGGTATAAAAGCAGGTGTTTATATATTTACACACATTGCGTCAGGTGCTAAGTATGTAGGTTCTAGTAACAGTCTATCTAGAAGACTAGACCAATATTTCTCTTCTAAGCATTTTAACCAGAAAAATTCAGGTTTACTTCTACCTTTAATTAAAAAAGAAGGTTTTGAGGCGTTTAGATTAGAAGTTATGGTTATGCCGGATAATATAGGCTTAGAATTCAATACATCAAATAATTTAAATTTTAATTTTTCTTACTTATTTTTAGAGCAGTACTACTTATTACAGGATAAATTTAATCTTAATACCCAAAGAATAGTTAATTTTAGGGTTGATCAAGGTAAGACTGTGTATCTTTATAGCTTAGATGGTAAAATTTTATATTATTGCGGTTATTCTTTAAATGAAATTAAAGGTGTTTTAGGAATACATTTTGTTACTTGCACTAATTGTATAAAAACTGGTGAGAGTTATTTAGGTTTTTTTAGAATATCAACCGATCGTTTAGTTGGCTCAGAGAAAACCAAACTGAGTTTACAAGAATTGTTGAATTTAATAGAGATGAAAAAGAAAGAAGCGCTAGAGAAAAGTTCCAGATCTAAATTTAGTAAAGCTGTAGTTATTCGAAAGGAAGATGAGGAAAAAACACTTGAATTCCCTAGTATAACTTTGACTATTAAGTATCTAAACAGCATAGGTATATCTGCAGATAGAAATCAGTTAGCTAAACATTTAGATACTAATAAATCATATAAAGGATATATTTTTTCAAAAGCTTAAATGTAGGAGTTTTAAAACTTAATAATTTAAGTGTTCGTCTTTTGCTTGTCCATCTTTAGGTATAAAATGTGATGCTTACCCAGGTAGATTAAACCAAGTATCAGTTTTCATAAATAGAGAAGGAGTATTCTATGGTCTTTAATACATGGCCAAAACTGTAGTGAACCTATGGTTATAAATCATCAAATTGCGGGAACACCCTAAAGAAATCTTAACCAAGTAAGTATGGTAACATAACTTATGGCACAGGTAATGACTCGTGGTACGGTAAAATCAAGATTTATTATTCAATGGGCAATCCGCAGCCAAGTACCAATTGTAGAAGTAAGCTTTTATTCGGTATGCAGTTCATCGACTAGATGGTGGTTGGTATTATTAGTATTAATAATGCTTAAGATATAGTCAGACCCTACCCGAAAGGGTACAGAAAAGTATGAGTCTTTTACCGTATTTTTTGTTAATTAGATATAATAGAGGTTATTATATTTAGGGACCCTACAATAGTTTGCTAAACTTATTTTTAATGTAAGCGCTTAAAGGTGATATAAATCACTTATTTTCCATAAACTGTTGTAACATTGCATGGTACAACTAGTAGAAGTGTTTTTAATAATCACTTGTTATCTGATAAGCGTATAGGACTAAGTACTATAGCAGCTTTACCTTTAACAAGACATTTTAGTTCAATCAGATCTTTAGTCAATAATTCTGAAGCTTTAGCTTCAGATCATATTAATAGTGGAAAACCTACTACTTTATCCGTAATTAATAAAGTATTACTCAATCAAAATTTAGTAGTTACTGACTCTAAATTAAAAGAATTATTAAAAGTTGAAGGTGTAGAAATAGAACTTCCTATATCTACACCGAAGGGTAAGGAGCTTTTAGCTGAATTAACAGGTAAATCTAAGTATAAAGGTTTCTCTGGTGTATATATGTTTATACATAAAAATACAGGTGATAAATATGTAGGTTCATCCAACCTACTAAGACGTAGAATGGACTACTATTTTAACGGAGATTATCCTTTAGCAGGTAAATTTTTACCTTTACTATATAAAGAAGGACTAGAAGCTTTTAAATTAAGAATATTTAAGTTAGATAGTAATAAATTTAGCAGTCAAGACGCTTTAATATTAGAACAATTTTATTTATTAGATAAAGAATTTAACCTAAATACATTAAGAGTTGTTAACGCTGGATCTTCAAAAGGTGATCCTGTATATGTTTATGATCTAACTTGCAGTATTCTTTATTATCACGCTAAATCTAGAATTGAATTAAAAAGAGTATTAAATATACACACTGAAACTAGTAAAAAGTATGTAGATTCTAAATTACCTTATCTTAATAAGTTCTTATTATTAAGCTATCCTATACCTACAGCTTTAACTAGCGATATTTCTTTAGAAGAATTATTAGGTATAATGCAAGATGAAAGAAAAGATACTTATAAGTTAGGTACTCGTACAAGTATTCCAGTAGAATTAGAGATTAAAGAAGGAAATACATTTGTGAGCGAAGCTTCCAAAGGTCATACTTTAAAATTTGATTCTTTAACTTCTTGTATGGAATATTTAAGAGGATTAGGATTAATAATTAAAAGAGACACTCTAACTAAATACATAAAAATTGAAAAAGTGTTTCATAATTTCTTATGTAAATACTCTGATAAAACTTTACCTAAAAACTTTGACGAAATAGGATTAATAATTGATGAATATAAAAAGTTAAAAGTAGATACAGATTCATTAATAATTAATAGAAAAAATAAACCTATATTAGTTAAAGGAGGCGCGAAGCTCCATATGGATAAAGAATTTGACAGTATAACTGAGGCAATTAAACACTTTGATAATTTAAACATAAAATTAGATAGCAAAACTTTATATCTTCGTTTAAAAGACGGAAAAATATATAAAGATTATTATTTTACTTATAAATAATGATAAGTTCAATATAATCTTTACTAACATTAAAAAATTAGTAGGGAATCGCAATGTTCAGAAATATGTGGAATTCTTCACAGTTCAATGCCTATAGTTATAGAATCTGTAAATATAGATAAATTTGTGCATTGACTATATTCAGTTTAATAGTGCGAGTGTCGCAAACGGCGAACTAGTATTGCCCTATTCCCTATTCCCGGCTACGCCGGGAATAAGCAAGCTCTAAAATAAAGTTCTTTATTTTTTTTGATTGCTGGATTTTAGAGCCTGCTGATTCCCGCCTTCGGCGGGAATAAGTATTGCGCCGACCTATACCAGGCGCAAGCTCGAAAAAAATATCCGTAGGAATAGTCTACGCGCAAGCTTTTCGCTATGGAGAAGGGCTAGCTTCGCTAGAGAATACGTGGCCCCTTCTTTATTTTTTTTTTTTATTTATCGCTAGCTGAAGCTTCTCTGCTCCTACGGAGAGCTTGCTTATTCGTGAAACGAATATTCGGAGAAAATTAGCAAGCGACCCCGTGCTTAAATTTGGAGGAGCTAGCCGATTTCTTCAAAACCGGCAAGCTAGCGCTACTTATTAAAAAAAAGGGATATTAGTTTAATGGTAGAACAAGATGGTACGGTCATCTTGATTGTAGTTCAAGTCTACAATATCCTTAGTATAGTTATAGGTAATTTGGAGGCGCATATTTAAGTGTAGCATATTCCCGAGCTCGCTAGTGCTAATTTCGAAGAAATATGCACTACTCCCTATTCGAGGGGTATTTTTTTTTTTTCTTCGACATAGGCGCAAGCGACCCCTTACTCGGGGAAAAAAATCGCGCAAGCATATCCATATCCCTCCGGGTACGCAGGCTAAGGGTAGCGCTAACTCTAGCAATAAAAAAAAATAAATAGAGAGCTTGCTATGAAATACACCACGCTACTTATTTTAAATCAAAAGGATATTAGTTTAATGGTAAAACTAGATGTTTCGGCCATCTTGATTGCAGTTCAAGTCTGCAATATCCTTAGTACAATTATAGGTAATTTTGTTTATCAATAGTTATACTTATAATTATGGGTTTGCTGTACATAGCTTGCGTATATATACTAGCTTACTATAGTGAGGCTAATAAAGGCGGGCGAGCAAAGGTGCGGCTGATTAGGGGGGGGGGGAGGCTAGCCATATTTCTTCGAATATTCGTTTCACGAATCAGCCAGCTCGCCTAGAACGAAGTCCCTTGAAAAAAAAAAATAGGTTTTTTTTACTATCCGCCCCCTGCTACTCGCACGCAGACTAGGTAAAGATCATAATTATAGGTGGGGCGGCTGCTTTATAGTAAGCTAGCCCACCACCGAACAATTAGTAGTTTTAGATAAAATATGAATTTAACTTTAGTACTTTTTTTAATAGGAATCTTAGGGTTTGTATTTAATAGAAAAAATATAATATTAATGCTTATTTCTATAGAAATAATGCTATTATCTATAACATCCCTAATATTGGTAAGTTCTGTTAATATCGAAGATATAATAGGACAAACGTATGCCATTTACATTATTGTTGTTGCCGGTGCAGAATCTGCTATCGGTTTAGCTATTTTAGTAGCTTTTTATAGACTTTCGTCTCTTAAATTTAACCATCTATCCTTTAGTTATGCAAAAGCCAGTAAATTACCTGCTGTAAACTTAATAAAATGGCTAGCGCAGCCAGCAGCTCCATCTGTAGGAATAAGAAATTATTCTACAGTATGTTCTTCTAATTGTAAAAATAATTCAATTGACCCTTGATTCATTACTGGGCTTTTTGATGCTGAAAGTTCTTTTGTAGTTACTATTTTAAAAAATCCTAGATACAAAACAGGATGAAATGTTCAAGCAAGATGAGGCTTCGCCTACCAAATAAAAATGCATGAAAGAGATAGAGATTTAATGACTCAAATTCAAAAATTCTTTGGAGGTATAGGGTATATATCAAACCCTAATAAAAATACTACTGTAGAATTTAGAGTTAGTACTATGAACGATCTAGTTAATGTAATTATACCTCATTTTGATAAAGAGCTAGCGCCACCACTGTTAACTAAAAAATACTCTGACTATGTGTTATTTAAAAATATTCTTAAATTAATGTTAGAAAAAAACCTTAGTACTTTAGAGGGAATACAAAAAATAGTTAATATTAAAGCATCTATGAGTTTAGGTTTATCTGATGTACTGAAAGGTGCTTTCCCTGAAACTATGCCAATAGTAAAAGAGGGGGCGAATTATATCAAGGATATCCCTCAAGAATGAATGGCTGGGTTTTCAACAGGAGGTGCGTAGCTCCAAATTTCTTTATTACTATTCAAAATTCTAAAACTAAGAGTGGTATAGCTGCCTCATTACGTTTTTCTATAGCTCAAGATTCTAGAGATTTATCTTTATTAGAAAGCTTTGAAAATTTCTTTGGTTGTGGGTATGTGGCTAAATATCAAAATCGTGCAGTTTGTGAATTTATCGTTACAAAAATTGATCATATAGTTAATAATATAATTCCTTTTTTTGATGAACATAGTATAAGAGGGTCAAAATATCCAGACTTCTTAAACTTTAAAAGTGCTGCTTTAATTATTAAAACCCCAGAGCATTTAATCCTACGGGAGCAGGCTAGAAGAAGGATTAAAACAAATTTTACAATTAAGAAATAAAACTACAGTGCAGGTTAATACTGAAACTAAAAATAATCATGGGCATTATTAGGGCCCCAGAGAAATTAGTACGCTCCGCTAAAAAAAGGTGGAGTGAACCTTCACCTAGTCTTTATATAAAGGCAAAATCTTCAAATTGCGGGAAACTCTTAAAGACAAATCTACCAAGTTAATACAGTAATGTAATTAATGGAACAGGTAATGACTCGTTGTAAGGTAAAAACGATTTGTATAAAGAAATGCAATAGATAATCCGCAGCCAAGTACCAAAACACTTATAATTACCGGTATGCAGTTCATCGACTAAATGGAGGTTGGTAAATAATTACTAGTCCTACGGACCAGCAAGCTCTAATTATTTGCTTAAGATATAGTCAGGCATAACTTAAAGGTTATGGAATATCCCCAGCCCACCTAAGGGAATTAAATTCCTATGGTAAAGGGGAGAAAACGAAGAGGAAGTATTGCGTATCTGGTCTGTATACCTGGAACGTTTAGAGATACGCATTATTTTATAATGTATATCTTAAGGGGTAGAATTTAAAGGTAAAACTTGATGACTATAATATCATAAAAGTTGTAGTTCAATTCTACAATACCTCTAGTCTAATTTAATTATTATACTAATAGAGCCATAAATTATGGTTCCCGAACAATTTGTTATATTAAATAAAAATATGAGTTTAACCTTATTACTTTTTTTAATAGGAATCTTAGGATTCGTATTTAATAGAAAAAATTTGATACTTATGCTTATTTCTATAGAAATAATGCTATTATCTATAACATTCCTAATATTGGTAAGTTCTGTTAATATCGATGATATAATAGGACAAACGTATGCCATTTACATTATTGTCGTAGCCGGTGCAGAATCTGCGATCGGTTTAGCTATTCTAGTAGCTTTTTATAGATTAGCTTCACATTATGCTCCAGGTAGTATTAATAGAGCTTCAACTTCTAATATTCAATCACTCAACAGAGTTTCAGACTTAAGAAAGGTAAATTCTTATCCTTTCAAAGTTCCCGGTACTTTTATTAGAAATTACTCTACTACAAGAGTAATGAGCTTACATCCTTGATTTGTCACAGGTTTCACAGATGCTGAAGGTTGTTTTTGAATAGGTGTAAGAAATGATCCTAGAAATAAAACAGGATGATGTGTTCAAGCTTTTTTCCAGATTGCATTACATAAAAAAGATGTAGCACTCTTAAACAACATACAAAGTTATTTCGGTGGAATTGGTACTGTGGCTGTGAGAGGTGACAGATGTTATTTTATAGTAAGTTCTTTAAAACAAATTATAAAAGTTATTATCCCTCACTTTGACGCTCATCCTTTAATCACAAATAAATTGGTAGATTATAGATTATGAAAATCTATTATTTCTATAATGGAAGCTAAAAGACATTTAACTGTGGAAGGGTTAAATGAAATAATAAGAATGAAATCATCCTTAAATTTAGGTTTATCTAATGAGATCCAGGACGCTTTTGCAGAAACTCTTTCTACTAATCCAAACCAAGAAAGGTCATGGAACCCTGCAGAATCTATACCACATGGAATGTGAATGGCTGGATTTACATCAGGGGAGGGCTCTTTCTTTGTTAATATATTCAAATCAACTCATCACAGGGTGGGATATCAGGTAAGATTAGGGTTTGAAATAGCTCAACATATTAGGGATGAATTAACTATGGCAACTTTTACTTCTTTCTTTAACTGCGGTATCATAAGTAGATACTCAGAAGATATGGTAAAGTATAGATGTACTAAATTTTCAGATCTAAACACCCTAATTATCCCTTTCTTTAAGGAATACTTACCGTTAGGTAATAAATTGTTAGACTTCGAAGATTTTGGTAAAGTTGCTTTATTATTAGAGAATAAAGCACATTTAACTGAAGAAGGTCTAAATAGTATCCGTAAAATAAAAGCGGTGGCGTGCCTCATGAATAGTTTACGTAAGTAGAAATTTGTTATTTCATATCCCCCCTTCGGCGGGATCAGAAATTAGCAAGCTACCACCGGAGAGTTTGCTATGAAGAGGTTCGCCCCCCACAGTAAGGGTCGGAGCCAACAAAGTTCCGACCCTTCCTGTTGGCTAACCTTATCACTAAACTCTTTAGGAAGGGTCTATTTCATATCCCCCCTTCGGCGGGATCAGAAATTAGCAAGCTAGCCATTAAATAAATATTCCTTAGTTAATTTGAATAAGGTAAGGAATAAGTTAAGCTAATCCCACGGTGTTTTGTGAGTTAATGTAAGTTATTTGATTTGAATTATAGTAGTACTTGAGTTATTTATTAAGAGGTAGAAGCCTAAAATAATTAAACCAAATAGAATAAAACCTTGATCTAAAAAGGGGAAACGAACTTTCCTCTAGTCTTTGCTAATCCCAAAGGCGAAACCTTCAAATTGCGGGAAGCACCTAAAACTATTTCAACCAAACCATCATGGTAACATAGATGGTGGCACAGGTAATGACTCGTGGTATGGTAAAATCGAAATAGAAAACAGTTAACGAGCTAGCGCCATAAATAATTGTTTAAGGTTAATCTGCAGCCAAGCACCTTTTACAACATAAATAAACTTAAGGTGTGCAGTTCATCGACTAAACGTAGGTTGGTAAATAATATCCAGCAAGGGCCGGTTAATTAAAAGGAGATTTTTTTCGTAATAATCTATTTTTAACTAGGTTTTTATTTAAATGTAATCTTAAGATATATTATTAAATAAACTCTGAATTAATATTTCTCCGAAATCACGCGGGCTGGTGGACAAAGTTAGGTTCAGCAGCTGAAGTGGAATATTATTTGCTTAAGATATAGTCAACCGCTTAATATGCTTATTTATACATAAATATAAAAAAACATATTAAGTCTAGAAGAGGAAGTATTAGAATAGAATATAAATAATGTATTTAAGTATAATTATATTACCTTTATTAGGATCTATAGTGTCCGGTTTTTTTGGTAGAAAAGTCGGTGTTACAGGTAGCCGTATTTTAGGTTGTTTAAGTATAATGATAACAACAATATTAGCTATTATTAGCTTTTTCGAAGTAGGATTTAATAATAATCCGGTTTCAATTAATTTATTTAAATGATTAGATAACGAATCATTTAATATGGTATGAAACTTTCAATTTGATAGTTTAACAGTATCAATGTTAATACCTGTATTAATAATCAGTTCTTTAGTTCATTTTTATTCAATAGGATATATGAGCTCAGATCCTCACAATCAAAGATTCTTTAGTTATTTAAGTTTATTCACTTTTATGATGATAATACTAGTAACAGGTAATAATTATTTAGTTATGTTCGTAGGATGAGAAGGTGTAGGTGTTTGTTCATATCTATTAGTTAGTTTTTGATTCACTAGAATAGCGGCTAATCAAAGTTCTCTTTCAGCTTTCTTAACTAATAGAGTTGGAGATGCTTTCTTAATGATAGGTATGTTTATCTTATTATGAACTTTAGGAACTCTAGATTATAGTACTGTATTCTCATTAGCTCCTTATATAAATGAAAATATTACTACAATTATAGGAATATGTTTACTTATAGGTGCAATGGCTAAAAGTTCACAAGTAGGTTTACATATATGATTGCCCATGGCTATGGAGGGTTTGGTAACAGGGGCTCTCCTTAAATTTCACTATATGCGGGGACATCCGTTAACATTAAAGTCCACCAGTTACTTTGTAGCCATTGGAAAAATCTTTAATGTAGGACAATCCGCAGGAAACCTGTATAATATACAGGGATCCTCAGAGACTATACGTGAAACGATTAAAATAGATAATACATTTAAATGATGATTAATAGGATTTGCTGAAGGAGACGGTTATTTTGGTGTAGATAAGAAAGGTTATTTAACTTTTAAAGTTACACAATCTACTACAGATTGCCAAGTACTATTCTTTATAAAAAAAAGTCTAGGGTTTGGAAGTGTATCTTTACAAAGTAAATCAAGTAAGACTCATCAATATAGAGTTAGAGATAAAAATAATCTTATTAAGATTATAAATATATTTAACGGTAACCTTATAACTAAGGCTAAAATAGCTCAATTTAAATTATTTCTAGAAGCTTTTAATAATAAATATAATACTGATATTACATTCATAGAATGTAATAAAAAAGTTACTCTGGATAATGCTTGACTTTCAGGATTTACGGATGGTGAAGGCTGTTTTACAGCTTCAGCCTATTTAAGTAAAGCCACAAATAAACATATTGTAACGGTGAGATACGTTATATCTCAAAAAAACGATATAGAATTTAGTCAATACTTAGCTGAGTTAATAAACGGTTATATAACTTATATAAAGAATTATGATGGGTATAATACCGTAGTTAACCACAGTAAGTTAAACATTATTCTAAATTATATTAAAAGTTACCCTTTGAAGACTAAGAAACATGTTTCTTACTTAAGATGATTGAAAGTTTATGAGCTAGTAAAAGATAAACATCATCATAATCCAGAGGGTATAGAAATTATTAAATCCTTAATAAAATTAATTAATAAATAAATGTATAAAATAATCGAAGATATAGTCCGAACAATGATGTAAATCATTGAGTATTCGTGTCGTATTTGTACATATTTGTATATAACATGAATCAACATATTTGCCTACTCCGGTATCTGCCTTAATACACGCAGCTACAATGGTTACAGCAGGAGTGTACTTATTAATACGTTCATCCCCTTTGATTGAATATAGTGCAGTGGTATTGGCAATATGTTTATGATTAGGTGCAACTACAACTGTGTTTAGCTCTCTTATTGGATTATTTCAACAAGATATAAAAAAAATTATAGCTTATTCTACCATGAGTCAATTAGGTATGATGGTAATAGCTATAGGTTTATCTTCTTATAATGTAGCAATATTTCATTTAATAAATCATGCCTTCTATAAAGGATTATTATTCTTAGGGGCAGGAGCAGTTATACACGCAGTAGTAGACAATCAAGATTTAAGAAAATACGGGGGATTAATATCTTTCCTACCTTTAACCTATTCTGTGATATTAATCGCTAGTCTTAGTTTAGTCGCTTTCCCTTTTATGACAGGATTTTATAGTAAAGATTTTATATTAGAATCTGCTTATGGTCAATATCATTTTAGTAGTATTGATGTATATGTTATAGCAGTAATAGGTGCTATATTTACTACATTATATTCAGTTAAAGTTATATACTTAACTTTCTTAACTAATCCTAATGGACCAGTTAATTATTATAGAAATGCTCATGAAAGTGATATATTTATCAGTTTACCTTTAGTGGTATTAGCGATATTCTCTATATATTTTGGATATATCACTAGAGATATTTTCATAGGATTAGGTTCAGGGTTCTTTGTAGACAATAGTATATTTATTCACCCTGTTCATGAAATAATGATTGACACTGAATTTGGTGTACCTACTATATTTAAATTAATTCCTTTTATCCTTACTGTATCTTTCTCTGCATTAGCAATAATATATTCTGAATTTATGCCAAATATAATATCGAACTTTAAATTATCTAATTTAGGATATTATATTTATGGTTTCTTCAATCAACGTTTCTTAGTTGAATTCTTTTATAATAAATATATTGTTAATTCAGTTTTAGAAATAGGAGGTCAAACTACAAAAGTTTTAGATAAAGGTAGTATTGAATCAATAGGTCCTTATGGGTTTGGTGTTATTTTAACTAAAGCTAGTAAAATAATTTCTAGCTTAAGTAACGGAGTTGTTACTAATTACGCTCTTTATATTTTAATAGGAATTTGCTTCTACTTATCTATTTTTACTTTTGTACAGGTAGTAGATGACGTAGTAAATTCTATTACAATAGCAAGCTTAGTAATTCTTATGTTACATAAAGATCGTTCTTTAATTTCTAACTAGGGCGCTTCTAATCCGAAGGTTATGTAGTAGTATTTTTTTCGAGCTTGCGCCTGGCATAGGTCGGCGCAATACTTATTCCCGCCGAAGGCGGGAATCAGCAGGCTCTAAAATTACTGCGCACTAGCCATCTCCGAAATAGATAGAGGGGACGAGCTATATTTCTTCGAAATCAGCCGTCCCTGCCTTAATTTATTAATTAAGGCGCTAGCTCGTAAGAAGAGCTTGCGGATTTTCGCGGCTCCTAACGAAGTGTACTATGAAATACTACACTTCGTTAGGAGAAAATATTAATATATTTCTTAACTAGGGCTATAACCTTTTTTTATAGATGAACCTAACCTGCACTACTAGACGAAGTCTCTTCCTAGAAAATACAGTCGGCCTTATTTCTGTGTTACGAGTAAGGGATAGTGCTGTAGTGCATATCTGTATTCCCTCCGAAGGATGGAAATCGGGGAGGAGTAATATCCCTCCCTTCGGAGGGATCCGCAAGCTCTAAAATAAAGTTATTTATTTATTTTAGAGCTTGCTGATTCGTGAAACGAATCGCGCCGCGCCTGGATTAGCACTAGCACTAGCTCTTTTTTTACTCGCAATGCTGGCCCGCCTTTAAGCGTATATATTAAAGGTAAGCTATCTATATTAGGATAGGAGTGCATGTTTGCTTGCTTGCTTACGGTATAACGTATTGCAAGCAAGCATTAGTAGTATATTAAAGGGTTAATAACCCTAAATCTCATTAGCTTTAATAGGATAGCATAATTTTAGTTCGACTCTAAAATGAGAAAAAAAAAGGAGGGTATCTTTTTACCAATGATTATATTTCTCAGTAACGAGAGGTATGGGTAAAAAAACCGATGAGAAACTTACACGTTATGAGAGAAGACCTGTTGACGATATTTGTATGGATCTCGGATGGACCGGGTTGATACCTTTTTTTTTGACCAAAATTTAGACTAGATATAGCACTTAGGAAAAAATATTCTTTATTATTACCAAAAGATTTTGACTTAAGCTCTCAACATTGAGAAGAGATCAACTTTTGGATTATATCAACTTAATTTCGATTTAGTAGTCCTTCTGATTTTTTTCTGTATGCTTCGCACAGAAGCACAGAAAAAAATAATCAGCAAGCTCCTGTAAGAGAGGACCCCATAGAATCCTTATTTATAGGCTGTTACAACTGCTTCGCCATAAATATTCGTTATTTTAGAACCAAAGTCTATAAAGCTATCATTTTAGCTTTAGACTATCTTCATATAATATTGCTACATATCAGGTATTATATTATTAATGAATGAAGAACTTTGTATAAAATATAAGGCTATTTATTCAGGTATCTTTATGGGCGAGATATCGGTGATGTGAGCTCCTAGATAGATTTGAATTTTAGCGCTAAATTAGTCTATCTATAGACCTAAAAAGAGTTCCTAGCATAGGGTTAAATATGGATAGATGAAGACGTTAGGACTCCGAGCTGAATACTCGAGTGAACATACGCATTTTTATACACTTTTTCATGAAATTATTTTTTTGCAATAGCAATGTTAGCTCAAAACTGGGGTTTAAACCTAGTTTTTCAAGATTTTTTTCCGGTTTTACAAGTAAAGAATTAATTGTTAATTCTGATATAAATAATGTTTTACTTTATGATGGAAATAATTTTAAAGCAGTTTTATTTTTACCTTCATCAGTAGCTTTTTTAAATTTAATTGAAGCTATGAAAACTGATAGTATAAATAATAATCTGTCTTTAATTTTAGAGTTTAAGGATTTTTATCTTAGTCTTACTAATATCCTTAAACAATTAGAACCAGGTAAATATTCATTTGGAGGCACGCCACTACTTTTATCTAAAATCTTTAGATGATTATTGTTTAACTGAATGTTATACTAAGAGTTTAGTAGATACAAATTGTTGATTTAGTATTATGGGTTCTCCAGGTTATTGCCCTTTTCTTAATGTTTTTGATTCATATGATCCAAAGGATTTAGTAGTCCTACGGACTCAGCAAGCTATATATTTATCGAGTTGATAGTACAGAAATAACTTATAGACTTAAAAAAATATTAAAAAGTGCTAAATGTCAAACTCAAATAGATTTAAGTAGAGATACTTTATTAGTTATAACTAAAGTCAATGATATAAATAATAAAGAACTAAGTAAAGAAGAGACATTTAAAATTCAAATTCCTGGTCCGCTTCGCACAAATAGGTCATACTAAACGTTTCTACTCTACTACAAGAAGAGTAGTGGATAAAACTAATAATAATTTAGAACCAGATACTATTAACATAAAGGAGAGTAATTCTTTAACTTTAAACAAAGACGAGGTAAATATAAAGGATGCTCTAGATCCTATTTTAAACAATAATGTGTTTAAGTCTAATGATATGGTTAAAATAATTTTGAACAATTTAATCAATATCATTAAGGAATATCCCTCCCTTCGGAGGGATCAGCCAGCTCCCTATTAATGAAGATACTCAATTAAAGATAGAAAACTATCTTTTTAATCAATATAAATTCTTATTAGATAGTAAAGATAAAGTTAAGATATCTGGTATAGATATTAGTTTATTTAATAAAGAATTAAAAGAGTATTGTTTTTCTAAACGTGATGATTTTTATTTATATTTAGATTCACTTAGAGAAAGCTTAAATTTAGAGGCACGCCACAAAATTAGTGGCGTGCTGATGAGGCGAAGCCTACTCCGGACTACTAAATAGACTAGTTAAACCTGTAGATATTCATAACTATTATATAAGAGAAGTTTTAAATGGTTTAGATAATAAAGAAATTATAAATTATATCTTCTATGTTTTATTTTTAATTTTAACATACAACGGTATGATTTTAGATAGTGATGATGTAAAAGAGGATGAAAAAACAAAGATAGGATTAACATCTATTAGTATGGACTTAGGTAAATTTTTATCAAGGCGCAAGCTCTAGACTTCGTCTCTATATAGTAAAGTTATATAAAAATAGAGATAAGGAAAAATTTTCACAAGGAGCTTGCTGTAGTCCAGAAGCCTAATAAAAGTTTTAAAGAATAATTTTTAAGTCTCTCTGCTAGCTTCGCTAGCCCTACTTAGCTTTTAGAAGAGGCGGGCTATATTTCTTCGAAATCAGCCAGCCTATTAAAGAAACAAAAATCGATAAACCTAAGTCTGATGGAGGCGTTACGCTAAGTTGTTATTAATATAGACGCAAGCTATCGATTTAGAATTAGTAGGAGGAGGAAAATATAGCAAGTTTGCGCATAGACTATTCCTACGGGAGAGCTTGTGTATTCTGTAGCCATCGAACTTCGTACTGTACCAGGGGTTTGAAAGAGTTCGCTATGAATAGTTCTGTAAATTATACAGTTTAATGTATACCTCTTGCTGTTTACAGTAAGGTTACTTAAAAAAAATAAATAAATATATACCCTTTCTAGGTAGTAGACTATTCCATATCCCTATTTCCTGAGGGATACACTTCGTTAGGTATCAGGAATATTTTTTTTTTCGCTCGCTATAAAAGTATATTTATATACCATATATATATAATTTAAAAATATTATGAGAATATTAAAAAATCACCCTTTATTAAAATTAGCTAATGGTTATTTAATAGACGCTTCACAACCTAGTAATATAAGTTACTTATGAAATTTCGGATCTTTATTATTACTTTGTTTAGTTATACAAATTGTAACTGGAGTTACTTTAGCAATGCACTACAATCCTTCAGTATTAGAAGCATTTAATTCTGTAGAACATATATAAGCATAATGTGTTCTTTAAATTGGGCTAATTGCTGGAAAACCTTTATTAAGACAATCAGCAGGAAAATACTAAATGTTATTATATATCCAGTATTATCTTCAGAGACTATACGCCCGACATCTGATTTAGGTTTGATGATTTAAGGCGAGGAATAAAAAAAAAAATATATTTTTTTTTATACGCGCCCTCCTAAACATAGATGATGATATAGTCCAATCTCCACTGGAAAGTAGAGAAGTATAGATTATGTATCTATGCCTATTTGAAGGCATAACTTTATCATTGTTTATTTTTGTATCAGGTTATAAAAATAAAATGGGATTTCGAAAGTTCACTAACTCCCCTTATTTAAATGAAGATGACTTTAGATTAGATAATTCTTCTAACAAAGTACACATGCTTGCATACCCTTCCGATGCGAAGCTACAGCAAGCAACACATAATAAAGACTTTTTATATTGATTTAGCGGATTTACTGATGCTGAAGGTAATTTTTTAGTATCAATAGATCGTAAATATATTAAATTAAGATTTAAAATAAATTTACATATTGACGATATAGAAGTACTTTACATAATTAAATCTAAGTTAGGTTTTGGTAGAGTTGTGGAAGAAAGTAGTAGAAATAGTTGTTCTTTTATCGTCGAAGATTCTTTAAATATAAATAAGTTATGTGACATCTTTAAACAGTTTCCACTTCATACTAGTAAAAAGTTAGACTTTATTAGTTTTAATGAAGTAGTTATTATTAAAGCTAAGAATAAAGTACTATCTGAGACAGATATAGCCAAAATTATATCTATTAAGAATAGTATGAATTCTAAAAGAGAGGTATTCACATATGATACTTCGAAATCTCAAATTATAATAAACCCAAATTGACTTATAGGATTTATAGAAGGTGAAGGTACCTTCGGTATTAAAACAGGTTCAGCATTGTATTTTCAAGTAGCACAGAAAAATACTAGTCAAGAATGTTTAAATGGTATAATCAATTTTTTGATGAACTTATCAAACAATGCTACACTACATAAGGATCCTGATAATAAAATACTTCCTATAAGCGTTACAAATACGATTAATATAAGAACTAATGTAGTATCATTAGCAATAGCTAATGTAGATGGTTTATATTATTACCTATTACCATATCTAGATTCATCTAAGTTTTACTCTCGTAAAGCTATAGACTTTAAACTATGAAAAATGGCTTTACTATTAAAAATTAAAGGATATTATTATACAACAGAAGGTAAGAATTTATTTTTAGATATTTCAGATACTCTAAATAAAAGATATAGCACGATGAAATCTTCATCCGTAAGCGATATTAATAATAAGATTATTAATATAACTGAAAGATTTAATGCTATTATAGAGCTTCAACCACCTTTTGATGTAAAACTTAATATACCTCACACAGAAAATGTTCGTAAATATAGTATAGCCAATAGATCAGAAAATCCTAAGATTGTTTATATTTATGATGGATCAGAAATGGTAAAGGGGTCTCCTTTTGCTTCATTTAGTACTGCTCATAAAGCATTAGGTTTAAAGCCTAGTAGTAATACTTGTAATCGTTATATTGATACTAATAAACTTTATAAAAATAAATATATTTTCACATCTAAGCCCATAGATAGTGCGTCTAGGGATTAGATTATAGTAGATAATAATTTATTTTAATACTATTTGATTATGCGTGATGTAAACAATGGATGATTAGTACGTTACTTACATAGTAACACAGCATCAGCTTTCTTCTTTTTAGTGTACTTACACATAGGAAGAGGTATATACTACGCATCTTATAGAGCACCAAGAACATTGACATGAGTCATAGGTACAATAATCCTTATCGTTATGATAGTAACAGGATTCCTGGGTTACCTTACAATAGCCCAAAACGACTATAATAATAATAAAATAACAACTACGACAACCTTTAACGATAAAAGATATTATTCAACATCGAGAAATAATGAAGAGGAGACTTCGTTCCCACGTATAAATAAGTTTTTATTAGCCAAAAATCTTAATCCTGTTTTTATCTATCATAATCTAAATGAAGATTCAGTTCGTAAAAATATAGCTAAAGAAACTAAGGGACTTAGTGGTATTTATATGATCTTAAATAAAGAAACTTTAAGTTATTATATAGGATCAGCTTCTACAGACAGAATTAACTCTAGATTTTCAAAACATTTAATATATTTAAATGGTAGTAAAATAGTTAAAAATTCAGTTAATAAATATGGTTTACATAATTTTGTCTTTATTGTATTAGAATTATTCCCTGAAATAGTTAATCAAGAAAATAATAAAAAATTATTAGATTTAGAAGATTTTTATCTAAAATCTCTTTTACCTGACTATAATATATTAACCGAAGCAGGATCTAGCTTTGGGTATAAACATACTGAAGTTAATAGAATAAAGATGAAAGCTAATTATAGTGAGAAGGGTAGAGAAGAAATAGGTAGTTTGAATAGAGGTAAAACTTTATCTTCTGAAACTATAGAAACTATGAGACAATCAGCTTTAAATAGAAAACCTTTAGACTATACAGAACAAGGTGTTTTAAATATGAAAAAGAATTCTAAGCCTATTATAGTAAAAGAATTAAATAATACTGTATATGGCGAATTTAATAGTATAGTTGAAGCAGCAGAAGCTTTAAATTGTTCAACTAAAACTATACAAAGAACATTAAAAAGTCCTAGCAAAAGATTAAAAAGACGTTGAATAGTTGATTATGTTAAATAAGGCGGGCTCCGAAGGATAAGCTCTCTTAAATTATTATTATAGTTGTAGTCCTGCAAGTATATAGTTTTATGCAATTTATGGAAAGAAATAAAACTTAAAGCAGAGTAACCTGACAAGGTTATTGAAGAAACCAAATCGTTTCTTTGGCAATGCTAGTGAAAACGATCAAAGTATATTTTAATATAAGAGATCGTCGGTTATTCATATAATCGCGACAGACTGGGTCACTGGTGGGTAGCTGAAATGCTGCTTAATGCACAGTCGAGGCTTATAGTAGTACTTTGTAGCTAATTTAAATTAGCTACAAAGTACTACTAATAGAATATACGAATTCAAAGTTATTCTAACTATTATTAACTTTGTAAAATAAATTTAACTTATTTATGGCCTGAATGAAGGATTTCTAGCCACACCTATAATTAAACACCCAAACACTACACCTATTCCTACTCCAGCCCCCGCTAGAGCTATAGTTGCTAAACCGGCTCCAATAAGTTAACAACGATGGGTTCTAACCAGCCACTATGATGATAGAATTTTACGATTTAATTATAAATATGGGTTATACACCCGAGATAGAAACTCTCAGAAATACAACTTTTTCAGGTCAGGATTTAAAAAGTGCATTTTGTGGAGCATTAAGTTCTCATAACTATAATTTAAGACAAGCAAAAAAACTTGTTTTAGATTTATGTTTTAATAGGGATACTGTAAGGCTAAATTTTTTATTAGGATATCGTGATGAAGGGGTAATGAATTATATATTGGAGATTGCTAATAAGCATAGAGAGTTTTACCCATTAACCCGAAAATTAATAAATCAATATTTATATAATCTAACTGAATATATTGCCTATTCATATATAGAATTTTATCAAGATAATGTAGTTAGATATCTTTTTCTACCAGATGAGGCAGATAAGTTTATAGCTATGGTAAGGGAAAGTCCTATTCTAAAGCATATATATTATGTTGACGCGGGTTCTAAGGTAAGAAGTCCGGGGTTTGGAGTGGCAAAGTCTAATCTACTGCTACAAAGTGAAGTATTTAAGTATGAAACCGCAGAAATGTTCTCTAAAATACGTGATCTTGGTAGAGCAGATATAGGGCAGATGGATATGATAGAAATACCATATGAAGGAAATGTCATGCGGGCCATAAGAAAAGATGAGGCATGAAGAGCATTAAAGGCTGCTAATTTTTTATAATAATTATGGGTTAGCTTTAGCTTGCTTATTCTTACAGAAAAAAAGTTTAAGGGGGGGGGCGAGACTTTGTCTACTGCCGAAGGATGGAGAGGAATAAAAAAAAATATATTTTTTTTTATACTAAACGAAGTTTCGCCCTCCTTGTAATAGGTAAGCTTGTATGTTTTACCTTATGGACAAATGTCATTATGAGGTGCTACAGTTATTACTAATTTAATTAGTGCTGTTCCATGAATTGGACAAGACATAGTTGAGTCAACAAACACTATTATTAATTTATGTTTAGGTATTATTACTTTATTTTTAATGTACGGCGCAATGCGAACTTATTTACTATATTTAAAAGTTTATACTAAGGAAACTTCTTTACCTACCATAGGTACTATACATAAGAATGCTCTAAAAAAAAGTAATAAAACTTTAAGATTAGATAAACAAGAATATATTTCGATACCTTCATCTTTTTTAGCTTTTTTAGCTGGATTAATAGATGGAGACGGATATATTCAAATAAGTAAAACACCAAAAGGATTTATAACTATGAAATTAGTTATATCATTACATTTAGAAGATATTTCTACTTTAGAATATATACATTCTGTTTTAAAATTAGGTAAGATTAATATATATAAAGATTTAAAAAGCCCTACTTGCAAATTAGTTATTAATAAAACTGATTTACAAGAAGTATTATTTCCTTTATTTATTTATAATAATATATTTTTCTTAACTAATACTAGAATAGATCAATTTAATTTAGCTATGTATATATTAAGAAATGATATAAAATTACAAAGTGAAATTTCAGAGGTTAAGAATGTACCATTTGTTTTTGAAATACCTAAAAGTCCAGTAGACTATACATTATTACCTTTTTTTAAAAATTGAATTGTAGGATTTAAACATCCTTGAAGATACCCCGATCTTATTGAATTTGTTAGAGAAAACCCTCTTACATATAAAAGAGTAAAAAAAGAATATAAAAGATTATGTTCTAATCGAAAGAGTTATTATAATTTATTAAAGTATTGTAGAGATCTGGAACATGTAAATAAAAAGTAGAACATGTAGTGAGTAAACAAATAATTAAAAGGGGAAGCTCTCATTCCCGCCTTAAATTGTTTACTCATAACCTTATCTTTAATATTTACAATAGTTTGCTTATTTAGCAGTTTATATATTTATAAATATAGGCGTAGACTGCGTCTAGCAAGCTCGCTCTTAATACAAAATTCTTGTTATTTTAGTCTTTAAGGCAAGAATTATATACATTTTATTTTTTAGTTAATAGCAATAATAATGAAATATAGCTCTTTAAAATCTTTTAGAGTAGGCACAGCTTACTCTCCTATAGAACAAAATACAGTTAAACCTGTAAATACTAATATAGTAGTTTGAGGCTCTAATTTAAATTCAACAGCAGGGGAAGGTCGTTTTACAAAAATAGTGAAAAACATGATTGCATTACCACCTTATCAAAAAAGTGTTATTATTGGAATACTTTTATCAGATGGGAATCTATCTTCTTCTAAATCACATGAAAACCCACATCTAACATTTAAACAAGGTTTAAAAAACTCAAACTATGTTTGATTTGCTTACTTTATATTAGCTCATTATTGCAACCTTCATCCTAGTTTAGTTAAAAGTTTTAGAAAAAACAGAGTAGCTTTTGCTATATATTTCCGTACTAGAGGATTGCCATGCTTTAATGAATTAAGACATTTATTTTATAAAGATAAAGTAAAAGTAGTACCTGAAGATATATATAATCTTTTAACTCCAGTAGCTTTAGCACATTTAATAATGGGCGACGGGTCTGCTAAAGAGTATGGTTTAATTATTTGTACTGATTCTTATAAATTAATAGACATAGTTCGTTTAATGAATGTTTTAATGATTAAATATAATTTAAATTGCAAATTACGTTTTCATACACCAACTCAACCTAGAATTTATATAAGTCAACATTCTATGCCTGTTTTACGTGAACTAGTAAAACCATATATGGCTGAATCAATGTTATATAAAATAGGGTTATAATGTTTAATATGGTGGGTGAGTGGTTTATTTGTGTCTAAGGTTCTTTTTTTATTAAAAAAAACAATGATGGTTGTTTTCAATTAAAACAAAGAATACATCCTGATTTATTTGAAGCTTTTAAATTGATTTTTTCTACAAATAGAAAAATAGATAGTACAAATAACTATAATCAATTTGGAGTTAGTTCCAAATCAGATGTACAAAAAGTTATAAATTATTTTTCATTTTCAGGTTTACATCCTTTAGTGGGATTAAAATATATACAATATGAAAAATGATTAAATAATTTGCGTGCAAGTTCACGTTATAGTAAATTAAATTATCCTAAATAACCTAAACATAAATTAATAATTTTAATGGGCTCCTTAAAAATAATAAATAATTATTTTTAGAGGCATAATGGGGAAAATTACAAGGACATTTAATAAATAAACAACCTCCGTTTTATTAAATTATTTGTAGCGGAACTTAATTCGGTATATAAGGCGCAAGCTTAGGATTAAGAGCGTTCAACGACTAATGAGTGAGTTATACCAACAATAAGCTCAACACGATAACCCCTAAATCTTCTTTAAGAAGATTTAAGAAATAGTCTAAATACATCTTAATAGATGTAAAGTATAAATTAAATATTCTACAAAAACAATCGTCATTTGAGGAGGTTTATATACAGATGAACCACATTGCGGCGACGTAATGTTAAAAATTCTGCTTAATGCTGGAACATCTCCCATCTTAGGATTTGCATACGACTTATTCTTGTTATTTTTAACAATTATTTGCGTGAAAATTGCAATGACATGGAGACAATCAGCAGGGGTGAGAAGTATTCATACTTCAGAAGCCTCTCAGAGACTACATGCAGAAGATCTCGCCTACGCTTATTTAGTAGGATTATTTGAAGGAGATGGATTTTTTTCTATCACAAAAAAAGGAAAATACCTAACATATGAATTAGGTATTGAATTATCTATTAAAGATGTACAATTAATTTATAAAATTAAAGCATTATTAGGTATAGGAGTTGTAAGCTTCAGAAAAAGAAATGAGGTAGAGATGGTATCTCTAAGAATTAGAGATAAAAAACATTTAAAAAACTTTATACTACCCATTTTTGATAAATACCCTATGTTTTCTAATAAACAATATGATTACTTAAGATTTAGAAGTGCTTTGCTTTCAGGTATTATATATTCTGAAGATTTACCTGAATATACTAGAAGCAATGTACCTTTAAATTCTGTAGAATCTATTTTAGATAAGTCTTACTTTTCAGCTTGATTAGTAGGATTTATAGAGGCTGAAGGTTGCTTTAGTATATATAAATTAAAAAAAGACAATGATTATTTAGTAGCTAGTTTTGATATTGCCCAAAAAGATGGTGATATTTTAATAAAAGCTATAAGTAAGTATTTATCTTTTACCACCACGGTTTATTTAGACAAGTATGATTGTTCTAGATTAAAAGTTACAAGTGTAAGATCAATAGAGAATACTATTAATTTTTTAGATAGAGCACCGGTAAAACTAATGGGAAATAAAAGATTACAATACTTATTATGAATAAAACAATTGCGTACAATATCTAGATATGCGGAAAAAATAAAAATACCTTCAATTTACTAAATAAACAAGAGATAATGATATAGTCCGATCAATGAAGAGATTTATTGAGTGTAGTGAGAGTATTTAATTAATATTAAATACGTGACTACCAACACAAATGCTCTGTAAATAACGCAACATTAAACAGATTCTTCGCTTTACATTTTGTATTACCGTTTATTTTAGCGGCATTAGTTTTAATGCATATGATAGCTTTACATGATACAGCTGGATCAAGTAATCCATTAGGAGTTCCAGTATATTATGATAGAATGCCTATGGCTCCTTATTTCTTATTTAAAGATTTAATTACTATATTTATCTTTATATTTGTTTTAGGAATATTTGTATTCTTTATGCCTAATGTTTTAGGTGATAGTGATAATTATATAATTAGGAAAGCTAGTTATTGTCAGAATGAACTTCTGGCTACAAGAAACCATCAAATTGCGGGAAAACCCTAAAGCAATTTCAACCAAGCAGACATGGTAACATAGTTTGTGGCACAGGTAACGACTCGTGGTATGGTAAAATCGAAATTGATTATCTAATGTCTGATAAATGGGTAATCCGCAGCCAAGCACCTATCACTGTATTTACAGTGAGGTGTGCAGTTCATCGACTAAATGTTGGTTGGCGCAAGCTTAAGATATAGTCAAGCCCCTTTCGAAAGAATGCAGGATCTTTTTTTGATAAGAAGATTTCGTTAAATGGATAGGTTTAGTAGTCCTACGGACTCAGCAAGCTCCTATTTAGGGAGAATGCCTTAGTCAGGCGTAACTGTTATTTAATTACTTTCTATACTTTTTTAAAGACTGAAAGTTATATATCCTCTTTTTATCAAAATAATTCTCTCCTGACGGAATCTGCCGACAGTCTTAAACCTGCCCGTGTAGGAAAAGTAGGAAATAAAGAAATGACTCTTTATGAAGTTAAAAGTTTATTTCAAACTATAAAGAATTCAGATCCTTCATATGAAGGATCTGAAAAAGAATTTGGTTTACTTGCCAATGGTTTCTGGCAAGCGGAAGGGTATATAGGAGGTATATTTAGATCTGAGTTGAATTTTTATCCTATCTGCTCAGCTACTCAGTTGTTTTCTGAAGAAAGCGCGAAATTTTTTATTAGATTAGACAAAGCTTTATGTAATAAAGGAACTTTTAGTATAACTTTAAATAGCTTTGGTAAGTTTGTTATTGCTTATAGATTATCCGGTTGAGATACTTTTTTTTCTGTATTTGTTCCTTATTTCTATATGCAATATGGTGAAAAATATCGTGCTATTCTAAAACTAAAAAAAATTTATGAATTAAAAGATTATATTAAACATCACAGTTCAGACGATAAGGCTAAAGTTTTATTAGTGAGTCTTGTTTATTCTTTAACTGCTCATTCTCCTCGTTATAAAGTAAGTTTAGAAGAAAAATTAATTTCTTTAAATTTAGATCAGGGCTTATTGAAAGAATTACCTTTATATAAAGAAAATGATGTAAAACCATCTTTCTTATTTATATTAGGGTTCTTTTTAGGTGATGGTACTTTACATTTGAAACTGGAATGAAAAGACAAAAATAGTACTGTTGTTATTGTTCCTTTATTTAATATAATACAATCTAATGTAGAATCAAATAAATATATAATGGAAAGAATGACTAGTTGTTTAAACGCTTTGAATATTAAAGCTAATTTAGACAAAGGTACTAATACTTTTACTTTAACAGTAAAAGGTATTGATAATGTATTTAATTCTTTATTTCCTTTATTGAAAAAATATTCGCATTTCTTATATGGGAAAAGAGATAGCTTTAATTTATTAGTATGAGTAGAGGGGCTAATTAGATCAGGAGGCCATCACACTTATTTTGGTCTAAAAGCGCTTGTATATAGAATATATCATAGTACTAATGAGCGTATTACAGACAAAGAAGTTTGAATGAGCCGTCTTGAGGACTGATTAAAAGCAGTTTCTGCTCGTAGAGAATGTGGAGAATATTATATTTCACCTATATACACTTCTAATAAACAGATTATAGGTTGACAAGTACGTTTCCCCTCTACTTTAAAGTTACCAAAATCCAATAAAGCATTTATGTCTTCAACCTGTGGTGGTCAAGATAAAGCTTTAGCAATAGCTGTGCAGTATAGAGATAAAATTCTTTCAGATTGAATTAATCTTAATTTTTAGTGGCTGGCTGGCGTGCCTTTTCAAAGAAATTATGCCCGCCTCTTCAATATGTTTTCACCTTAGTAAATATAAAGTACCCGCTTCGCGCTTCGCACTAATGAGAGATAGAGGTAGTAACAAATCTGACTAACTAATCTGGGCTAACCCTATGCAAACACCACCTGCCATAGTACCTGAATGATAGAGTAAAATAAATGTCATTCTAAAATCTCGAGAATTGCTGGGAACCCATTTAAATGTAATATATTTGAATATGACAATCAGCAGGATAACCTTTTAAGTTTAGTTATGGCCTAAACTGTACAAAGGGGTCTTCAGAGACTATGCACGAGACAATTATAATATATAATTGAAGATATAGTCCGACCATAGTAGAAATACTATGTATTTAACAGCCATCAATGGATTTATCTTCTATAATATTATTTATTTATAGTCGGGTATTATTTGCTACACGTTCAACAAAAGGGATAATTCGTTTATCTCCGTCTGAAAGAGCTGCAGTAAAATTACCTGATGAAAGTAAAGAAGTATTAATAGGGATTTTACTTGGTGATGCCCACATAGCACGAAGATCACCAACTGCTAACTCTAGATTAGTTTATGCTCAAACCGCAATAAAACATAAAGAATATTTTGATTACGTATTAAGTTTCTTTACTCCTTATTGTGCAAATGATTATATACCTCAATCTAGATTAGTAGTGGATAATAGAACTAAAAAAACTTATAGTGCTATATCTTTCACAACTATGCAACTTCCCTGTTTTAATATATATAGAGAATTATTCTATGATGCAAATAAGAAAAAAATAGTTCCTGAAAACATAAGGGAATTGTTAACTCCTCGTGGTTTAGCTTTTTGAATACAAGATGATGGAAGTAAACACGGTAGTGGTTTACATCTAAGTGTTTATGGATTTTCTAATGCAGATGTCGATAAATTAATGTTTACTCTACAGGATAAATTTAATCTTAGATGCTCTATACATTATAACAGGGATAATAAACCCCGTATTTATATATTTAAAGAATCTATGGATTCTTTAATAACTTTAGTAAAACCTTATTTTATTAAAGAAATGTTATATAAATTAGGTTTATAAAGCTGTCATTCATTCTCCCTGGGAGATATTTGAAATTGACAATCGATTTATTACCTTTCTATGCTATTTTAAGATCTATTCCTAATAAATTATTAGGAGTTATCGCAATGTTAGCTGCAATATTAATTATTTTAATATTACCTAAGGCTGACCTAGGTTTAACAAAGGGTTTACAATTTAGACCTTTAAGCAAGGCGGCTTTCTACGTCTTTTTAGTGAACTTTTTAATATTAATGCAAATAGGTGCTAAACATGTAGAAAGTCCTTTTATAGAAATAGGACAACTAAGTACTGCTTTATATTTTTCTCATTTCTTATTTATATTACCGGCAGTAAGTATATTAGAAAATACTCTTGTAGATTTAGAATTACAAAATAATGCCAAAAATATATAGGGTTAATGCTATGTATAGCTTGCTTTTTACTACAAAGTAGTGCTGTGTAGCCCCTCCGGGGCTCGTGGTATTTTTTTTTTTCGAAAAAAAAATACTACACACGAACGAGTAAAAAAAAAATAAAGTTTTCTTTATTTTTTTTTGCTAGAGCGAGGGGCGCTAGCTCTCCGTCTCCGATTCCGTAGGAATCGGAATACGGAGAGCTTGCGCCTGGAATACTCGTTAGCAGCGTCTGCTAAGTAAGGCACTGCTTTGTAGTACTAGCAAAGATTAAGATTGTAAACGGTTTTACACGGTGATTGCAGATCATTTGAATGAGGTTCAATTCCTCCTTAATCTTTATTTTATTTAGTAGTGCTGTAGTGCTAGCACTAGCACTAGCAAGTTTGAGCAAGCTCTTGCTTGCTGATTATTTTTTTCTGTGCTTCTGTGCGAAGCATACAGAAAAAAATCAGAAGGACTATTACTCTAACTTATATAATTATTAAAGGTAAAAAAAACAATACGAGCTTGCTGATTATTTTTTTCTGTGCTTCTGTGCGAAGCATACAGAAAAAAATCAGAAGGACTATTACTAGACGAAGTCTAGCCCCCCCTCCAGAAGAATGCCTCCCGGAGGGAATATGGCTACTGACAGTTTATTATTATAGCTTGCGAGTCCATCCATATCCCTTTGGGATCAGTAGGACTACTAACTGTATGTTTTAATCCTTTATTAATTATAGATTAACTAATATTTAGAATATACAAATAAGTTACTACTACAGATGAATTTTTTTTTTATTGTAGTTTTAGTACCTTAGCACGTAGTATCGCTTGCGAGCAATTTCGTTGTAGGCTTAACTATACTATAATAATTTCACTAAATAGCCACGATAGTGGTTATTTTAAAGATTGGGGCTGCTTTTCTGCTATAGCTGCTTCTTGCTTTATAGGTATAAAGCAAGAAGCAGCTAAGCAAACAGAAGTAGCTGACAAAATAAATATTTGTATTTAAAATGTTTTAGAATAGTACTTTTATGGCTGCTAGCTTGCGTATTTGAACTTTTCTCCAGGTGTACGAAGTTTCTAGTAGGAGTACACTTCGTTAGAGGGAGGCGCCCCCGAAGAAGTACCCCCTCTTCGCATCGTCCCCCTCTAGTATCGCTACCTAGAATGGAGTTCCTATCCTACGGAGAGCTTGTGCCAATATATCGGCTAAGCAGAAATTCGCAAGCTAGCAAACTAGAAGTATATGCTACGTATATTGCACCACTAGTAACCATAATCGAATAATTTGATAGATCAGGCTAGATAGCTTATTACTGCTTGCGAGTCCATCCATATCCCTTTGGGATCAGGAGGACTACTAAGTAGCAGATATAATCTAACCCACGTTATCATTTTTTTTATTTAGTAATAGCTATCCCGATCCCCGACCCTCTCTCCGGGGGGGAAAAAATCTTTTTACTATTCCGAGCTTTCGCGATTCGTTCCCCTAACGAAGTGTATGAATGCCACCCAGAGGGATATGGAATCGGCAGATTTTTTTTCTTCGAAGGCGCTAGCTCTTCAGCCTACCCCTCGCTATCGGGGATGGGGATGAAACGAAGTTTACTCTTCGTTCACATGAGCTCTCAGAAGGATGCCCCCTTGTTTCTTTAACCCGCTATATCCCTCCGGGATCAGCGAACAAAGTTCCCTCCTGCTTTTACTAATCCTAGAGGAGGAGCTTGCGTATACGAAGTCTCTTCGTGAAACGAATAGCGCCATATCCCTCCGGGTACGCAGGCTAAGGGTTAAAATATAATATGATTTTGTAGAACCGTTATCACATTAATTTATAGTGGGGAGCTCTAGCAAACTCGCTCGTAATTATTAATTAAAAATATTAGTTAATAACTTTTAAGTGAAAAATTATGTTCACAAAGAGTACTTTAATTATTTCCTAATTTTGTCTTTAGATAAGGAGAGTTGTTCCCACCAGCCTAATTTGACCTTAAGATCCCAAATGTCTATGGGTATGGAAAGATGATTTAATTCTACAAATGCTAAAGATATAGGTACACTATATTTAATCTTCGCTCTTTTCTCAGGATTATTAGGAACAGCTTTTTCAGTGTTAATTAGACTTGAACTTAGTGGACCTGGAGTACAATATATTTCTAATAATCAATTATATAACAGTGTAATTACAGCTCACGCTATATTAATGATATTCTTCATGGTCGACAATTGAAGACTATTTAATTTTAATTTTCAAGCTAGCACCCTTCGAATATTTTTTTCAAAGAAAAAAATTACAGAGGTCGCTCTCAATAATAACCAAAACAACACTATTACTATTACAAATAGTAATAATAATAATTCTAATAAAAATAACGATGAAGATAAAATACCACTATATACTAAAGTATATATAGAAAACCCTTTTAATAATAGAAATCTTATCTTAAAAGTATCGAAAAATCAAAAAGGTGTTTATGTTTGAGAAAGTAATGATCATGCTTATGTAGGACATTCTATCAATTTGTATAATAGAATAAGTTCTTACTTTATGCCATCTATTCTTCAAACTAAAGCACGTAGAGTGTTACGTTATTTTAATAAACACGGATTTCAAGATACAAATCTTACAATTTATATAATGGATGAGAATTCTAGCTTAGATGACGTTGTAAGCTTAGAACAGCATTTTATAGATACTTTAAAACCAAGTTTAAACGTAGATTTGGTGGCAAGCAGTTCTGGTTATCATGAACCAATGGGCCAAGAAATAAGAGATAGATTACGTAAACAAAGAGGTACTCCTGTATATATTTATAACGTAGAAGATTTTACTTTATTATATATATTTGAATCGAAACAACATATGTATGATTCAATAAGTATTCATCATAAAACTTTAAATAACTGTTTAGATGCAGGTACAGTGTATTTAGATACTTTATTTTTATCTTTGGATTTAATAGAAGAATCTGAAAATACGAATTTATTAACTCTAGGGGGAATAAAAGAGTTGGTAAATGAAAAACGTGCATTATATACAGTTAAACATCCTGCTTCTATTTCTATTTTAGCAGAATTTAAAGACGATTCAAGTAAGAATCTGGAATTTTCATCGTTAACAAGTTTAGCTAATCACTTAAAAGGAGATCGTGTAACTATTAGACAATATTTAAAAGGTGTAAAATCAGGTTATTATAGAGGAAAATGAAAATTTACATATAAAGATTAAATAGAAAGGCATGGCCGGGTAAGGCAGAAATGCTTTACTTTATTTTCACTATATGCAGGAATCCCCTTAGAGCCTTTAAAACTAGTACCGCAGACTATATGTTAGCAGTGGAATACAGTGACATTTTAAAGGATTGGGTAATCCGCGGGAAACCAAAGATAATTTTGTTATCAAGTAGGATCCTAAGAGACTACACGTGAAATATCTTAGTGTATATTTTATAATATTCAAAGATAAAGATATAGTCCGTACATATTCGAAAGATTATGAGTAAACGTATGCCTGCATTAATAGGTGGATTCGGAAATTTTCTAATGCCTTTAATGGTAGGAGGTCCTGACATGGCATTCCCTAGATTAAATAATATTAGTTTCTGATTATTACCTCCTAGTTTATTATTATTAATATTCTCTGCTTGTATTGAAGGAGGTGTGGGTACAGGTTGAACACTTTTGAAGGATAAGGTGTTGCTCTTTGGTAACTTAGAGGCAATAAAACTCTACTCGATGCGTGAAACCCTTGAAGTTTATATAGCTTATACTATTATCTACTCACTTTTAATTTTAGTAGTAATAATGTTAATAGTATTCTTAGGTTTTCTTATAAAAAACCTAAGTACAAGACAATATGCCTGGGAACTAACTAAATTAATGTTTAGAACCCATCAGAGACTAAACGTAGAGCATCCTAATGAAAATAATAATTTATTTGACCATTCTAAATCAATTAATAGATTTAAATATTACGAAAATAAAGATAATTTCCATCAATGATTAGTAGGTTTTACTGATGGTGATGGAAGTTTTTCGATTGTCAGAGTAGCTGAAAGAAAATGAACCCTATTTTTTAAATTAACTCAGAGTACTTATAATTTAAGAGCTATACATTTTATTAAAAATCAATTAGGCGTAGGTTCAATTTACGTAGATAGCGATTGTAATAAAGCAGATTTTAGGATAAGAGATAGAAAAACTATAGGTGCTACGATTTTACCTATTTTTGATAAATATCCTCTATTGACTAGTAAATACTTTTCATATTTAAAATTTAAAAAAGCATATGAAATATTAGAAAATCCCAATTTATCTACTCAAGATAAAGATAATTTATTACTAGCACTACAAAAAGAACAAATGCCTTTAGATTATATTTCTCCTGCATGAAAAACAGTAAACTATGAAGTTAATGATACAAATAAAGCTAAATCTGTTATGAGTAAATATTGACTTATAGGTTTCACTGAAGCAGAAGGAAGTTTTTATCTTGTAAATAAAGCTTCTACTCGTATTGTTCATGCCTTTGAAATAACTCAAAAATTAGATTTTATCGTTTTAAAAGCTATAGCTCATATATTGGGTATAAGTGTAAGTAGAAAAAAATTACGAGCTTCGCGCCACACAGTAGTTACTACAAATTCACGGGCTATTTCAAATATAATAGATTACTATAGTAAAACTATGAAAGGTATAAAAGCTGTAGAATTTAGAATTTGAGCTAGATCTTATGTGAAATATAAAGGTAACTATGAAAAATTAAATAGTATAAGAGAAAATATAAGAGTTTTCAGACAAATCAGGCTCCGCTCTTAATGACAAATTTAAATATAAAGATTAAGATCTAGAATGGATTAGGATGAAGGTATAGTCCAAACTATCATGAAAATGATAGAAATAACGATAGTATTTAAAAGAGTATGCTGCATATTTTATAAAATATGCCGCGACTAAATATGAGGTTATAAATACAAAAATGTTATCCCCCATTATCAGGATTACAAAGTCACAGTGGACCAAGTGTAGATCTTGCAATATTTACTTTACATTTAACAGGGGTAAGTAGTTTATTAGGATCAATAAATTTCATCACAACAATTGTGAACATGAGAACACCAGGAATAAGATTACACAAACTAGCCTTATTCGGATGAGCCGTAGTTATAACAGCAGTATTACTTTTATTATCATTACCTGTATTAGCTGGTAAAATACTGCCAGTGTTAAATTTGGCAAATTGCTGGAAACAGATATATTTATTTATTATATCTTTATTAGCAGGATGCTTATTTTATTATAAATTATTAAGTATCTTCAGAGACTATTCGCCAAAATTTGTATGTTTTAAATCTTATTTAAATATAGATCGTAAATTCTTTTCTGTAAAAAGAAAAATTCCATCATGAGGTACGCCTACTAATAATGGAGAATTGGATCCTAAATTTTCTTCGTATTTAGCTGGTATAATTGAAGGAGATGGTACTATTATAGTACCTAAAAGAGAAAGATCACTTAAAGGTGACTTATATTACCCTTCAATACAAATAGTATTCGATTCGAGAGATTTTCCTTTAGCTTTAATGTTACAATCTAAATTAAATCATGGATCTATTTCTAAAAAAAAAGGTTCTAGTGCTTATGTCTTAACAATTAATAAATTAGAAGGTATATTTCTAATAGCCAATGTTATAAACGGTTATATGAGAACTCCTAAGATTTATGCTTTACATAGATTAATTGATTGATTAAATCTAAGATTTGATTTTAATATAACCAAGAAAAATAAAGATATAAGTGATATAAATTCTAACAGTTGATTAGCAGGGTTTATAGACGCAGATGGTCATTTTTCAGTAAGAACGACTTTAGTAACGGAGCAGGCTTCGCCTACTAAATATCCAAAAATAGAATGTAAATTTGAATTATCGCAAAGACAAAATGATCATAATTATGAAAATAATTTGGAATATTTGAGTCTAATTGCGGACTTTTTATCTTCTACTGTTAAAGAAACCAGAATGAATAGGCCAAACCCTGAATATAGAGTTAGAACTACAAATGTAGATAGTAATTTTATATTAGTTCAATATCTTGAGCAATATCCTTTATTTTCTAGTAAATATTTAAACTATAAAGATTGAATAAAAGTATTGTCATATTTTAAAGCCAAAAGTCATACAAAATCTGAGTCTATTAAAGCTATAGTTGAAATTAAAGCACAAATGAATAATAAAAGAACAGAATTTAATTGAGATCATTTAAATAATTTATATAACTTATACAAATAAAACATAGTCCCAACAATATGGCGACATATTGAGTGTCTGCCTTAAACAGTTTTGTTTATGAGGTTAATTAATTAACCATGAGACCTGGTCTAGCAGGCCAAGAATATTTTTTTGGGTATTACTATGGTATTAACTGATAGAAATTTTAATACTTCATTCTTTGAAGTAGCCGGTGGTGGAGACCCTATATTATTCCAACATCTTTTCTTAAGAGATATTTTAATTAATTATTATATTTTAGCTATTATTCCAATAATTAAAATAGCCAAAAAATCTAGCTTTTTATTTAAATTAAATTATAGTACTTCTTCAACAAGTAATTTTTGTTTAGAATCCTTTTACTCCAAATATAATGAACATTTACCTGGCAATACCTCACCCTCAAAAAAATTCTTAACTTGATTTATAGGATTTACAGAAGGTGAAGGATCTTTTATCGTAAATAATAGAGGTGATCTTTGTTTCGTTATTACACAAGGTAACCTAGATATCTATGTATTAGAATATATAAAAGAAATTTTAGGGTTTGGTAAAGTAATACCTCAATCTAAAACTACAAGTAGATATGTTACTCAAAATAAAAAAGAAATAGAATTGCTTGTTCATTTATTTAACGGTAATCTTATATTACCACGTAGAAAGGAAAAATTTGAAGAATTTGTAAAAGGATTTAATACATGAGTAACTAAAGGAAGAATTCAATTAAATACAGTTGAAATAAAACATACCTATATTTTACCTAGTTTAGATAACAACTGACTTTCAGGTTTTACTGACGGAGAAGGTTGTTTTACTTGTTCAATAAATAAAGATAAAGGATTCAGTTTTAATTTTAATATTTCTCAAAAATGAGAGCAAAATGTTAAAATACTAGAACATCTCTGTTCATTATTTAATGCAGGTAAAGTATCCAAACATAGTTCTGATAATGCCTATGAATATAGAATAGGCGGATTAGAAAATTGTAGAAATGTATTTACTTATTTTAATAACTATAACTTAATAACGAAAAAATCTGCTTCATATGTAGCATGAAAAGAAGTACATGGTGATTTATTAAATAAAAATCACTTAGATCCTATAAAACGAGTTGAATTAAAAGAAAAAGCTAAATTAATTAATAAATTTAATTAAAGTATAGGGAAAAAAAGTCAAGGTTTAACGTATAAGTTATGAAACTCTCAGGACAGATGTAAAAAGATATAAGATCCGTAAGAGTAAATATTCTATATAGAATATACCTTAGATTTAGTTAGTATTTAGCGGATATTACTTGTAACTCTTAAGTATAATGCGTATATAATAAAGTATACGTTATTGTACATGTTAATAGATAACATAAGGAAAAGTTAATATAAATACTAGCAACACTAGTGTTAACGGTCAATGAATATTCTCATTCGAAGACCGTCGGTTATTTAAGTGACCGCTACAGACTGGTTCACTGGTGGGTAGCTGAAATGCTGCTTAATGTACAGTCGGTTTCTTCCGTATTTCCGATATACGCACAAGCCCATGATTATTATATCACTGGTACCTGGATTTAACAAGAGAAAAACAAGTAAGTTAAATTTGAAGAAATGGATTCTTCGGTCAAAAATGGCCCTTTAAATTCAATTTATCGCAACAAACTATAAGCGAGGAGTTCGTTTTATATTTATTAGGTACTATGCACATAAGTTGTACTTTGTTGTACACCGTTATAGTAAAAATCCTAAAAATTTACGATAATTCGCAAGTAACCAACGCGCTTAGCACGCTAGTAGGAACTTCAGAGGCCATACGTTTGTTAAACATAAAATCAATTCATAATCTTAGTAAGTCCCCTAATAGTTTAAGATTTAAACAATGACTAGCCGGATTAATAGACGGAGATGGTTGTTTTTCATTATCTAAAAAAGGTTATGCTAGTTTAGAAATTACAATGGACATTCGAGATGAGTGTGCTTTACAAGCTGTAAAAAACGTTTACGGAGGTTCAATTAAATTAAGATCAGGTGTCAGTGCACTAAGATATAGATTACATAGTAAAGAAGGTTTTCTAAATCTTATTAATGATGTAAACGGTCATATAAGAAACCCTAATAGATTGATACAATTAAATTATATTTGTGTAAAATATGATATAGTATTAAAATATCCTGAAAAGTTGACTAGAGATAATGGTTGATTATCGGGATTTTTCGATGCAGATGGGTCAATTACTATAAAGAGTACAGATGGACAATTATCTATTTCTGCAGGCCAAAAGACATCTGAGTTATTAACACCTTTAGTTGAACAGTTTGGGGGTTATGTCTACATAGATAGAGGTGGAAATGGTTCATTTAAATGATATGTAACTAAGAAAGAAGATGTACTTAACCTGATAGAATATTTTAAAAAATATCCCTCTAGATCAGCTAAAAATAATAGATTGCACTTAGTGCCTAAGATATATGAATTGAAGAGTATGAAAGCTCATACTGCGCCTTCAGGGTCTTTATTAGCTAAAAGCTGAGAGACTCTTATGGCTAAATGAAAAAATTACGGATAAATTATGTTTAAAGATATGGTCCAAACATTTTAGTGTTACACGTTACACACTAAAATGTAGCATCCCGAGGTAAAAATTATAAGCCTCATAATGTTGCTGTATGCTGGAAACACTTCGATATCAAGTTTTAAATACTCCCCTTTCAAAGATATAGTAAAAAAGTTAAAACAATGAAGTCAATCAGCAGGTAACACTTTTAAGGTTAACCTTAAAAGTGGAACCTCAGAGACTATATGCGACAATACTGAAACAATAAAAAATATTTCTATTCATGTGGCTACTCATTTAAAACCCCTAAACGATGAACAATTTGGGCATTATTTAGCTGGTTTGATAGATGGAGATGGGCATTTTAGTAGCGAAGCTACTAAACAACAATTAGTCATTGTATTTAGTTCACCTGACGTTAAATTAGCCTATTATATAAAAGAAGTAATAGGATTTGGTAATGTAAAAAAAGTTAAAGATAAAAATGCTTACTTATATATTATATCTAACAAAGAAGGTTTATTTAGAGTAATTAATTTAATTAATGGTAAATTGAGAACTTTAAATAAATTTAATCAAGTTCTTAATAATATATTAGCTTACCCTACATATGCAAAAGAAAATCTAGAATTTAAAATAAATGATTCTAATAATTTATATAATCATTGAATAGCCGGATTTTCGGATGCAGATGCTAGTTTTCAAATAAAAATTATTACTAGAGATGATAAGCCTAGACCTGAAATTAGATTAAATTACCAAGTAGTACGCTCCGCTAAAAAAGATAATCCTATATTGTTATTATTAAAGGAATTTTTTGGAGGTAATATAGGTTATAGATCAAGTCAGGGTACTTATTATTATGGATCAACTAGTTTTGGTTCAGCTAAAAAGGTGATTAATTATTTTGATCATTTTCATTTACAATCTAGTAAACATATTAATTATCTTAAATGAAGAAAAGCTTATTTACTTATACAAAAAAAAGATCATTTAACGGAAAAAGGGTTAGATAAAATAAGAAAATTCAAAATTTCTATGAATAGAAATTCAGTATAAGATAGAGTCCTAACAAAGATGTAAATCTTTGAGTATTAATTATAATAGATCTAGACATTAAGTTAAACTTCCTAATATTAGTAGGACTAACTCTATGTTTTATTTACGACTATTAAATTAATCAAAATTAATGTTATATATTAATCGTGCCAGCTTTCGGTATAATTAGTACAACTATCTCAACTAATTCAAATAAACCAATATTTGGGTACATAGGAATGGTCAATTGGCCTACGTTAATTAATAATTACGTAAAACCCCTCTATATGCTGGGAACCTCTAACATCTTAAATACTAGAAATAATAAGTATTTCAGTGAAAATTTTAAGGATATTACAATGAGCAATCAGCAGGTAAATAAATTTATATTGTTTATAAAGGAGATTACTCTCTTTATATATTTTATTTTTTATAACCTCAGAGACTACACGAGGGGAATCTTTCAATCTGAAAGATTAAGATATAGTCCAATATTTTATAAAAGTACTCGAATATCGTTTAATAATGCAGTACCTGTAAATAAAGTATTTAAAAGAAATTACTCTATTGATAATCGTTTACATAAACTAGATCCTAATTGGGTGACAGGATTTGTAGACGCTGAGGGTTGTTTTTCTACAATAATAGAAGTATCTGAGGATCTAAAACGAAAAGTTAGAGTTTCCTTTGAAATAAATTTACACGAAAAAGATGAACAAATCTTGGTAAGTATTAAGTCTTTTTTTGGTGTAGGACAAGTATATAACAGATCAGATAAAAAAATTTCTATATACAGAGTAACTAATGTAAACTACATAAAAGATAATATAATACCTCATTTTATAGAGTACCCTCTTATGAGTAAAAAAGCTCTAGATTTTTTATTATGATCAAAGGTTATAGAAATTATTCTGAACAAAGAGCATCTAAGTGAGGAAGGATTTTTAAAAGTACTTTCTTATTATGCATATATAAACACTGGAGTGTCCAAAAAGGTTCAAAAATACTATCCTAATATTATACCTGCGGATAAACCGGATACGTTTTTACCTGAAACTTTGCATCCTCAGTGAGTATCTGGATTTGTAGCGGGGGATGGAGGGTTTTCTATTTACATTAGATCTGCTAAGGATTATGTAATCTCAGAAAAAGTATCTTGTAGATTTCACATTGCTCAACACATTAGAGACTTAGAGCTAATGAAATTATTCATAAAATTTTTTGATTGTGGTTCTGTAGGAGTAAGATCTAATAAAGCTACACCTAGATGTGACTTTTACGTACAAGATTTTTTTCTTATAGTAGAAAAAATCTTACCTCATTTTGATACTTATCCGTTATTAAATTTAAAACAGCAAGATTATCTTTGTTTTAAAGAATGTGTATCTATTATTAAGTCGAAAACCCATTTAACTCGTGAAGGTTTAAATAAAATTAAAAGTTTAAACTTAGAGATGAATTCTAATAGGTTAAAATAATACTTTATTTACGTAAAATATCGCTATGCTATGATGTCTATAGGAATACTAGGATTTATAGTATGAAGTTGTGTTATGGCTTCACCCTATAGTGATATAGGGAGTACAATTAATTTCGCTATATGCTGGAACAGTTTAGTGCTAATTAGTACCTTGTATGGTAAAAATCTAATTAGCTATACTCAATCAGCAGACAATCTGTCCCTGTATTCCTTAAAGGATAACAAACAGAGTGTCTCAGAGACTACACGCGAAACATCTTTTAAATTTTCCGCATTTCATATTTATTATAATACATTATTTAAAAATAAAGACCCTTTATCTGATGAATGATTAACTTGATTTATTGGGTTTGCAGAGGGGGATGGAGCTATTCAAACCTACGATGAGGGTAAAAGAGTTCGTTTTGTTCTTACTCAAAAAGAAAGTGATATACTTCATAAAATACAATTTAAATTTAACATAGGTGTTGTTAAACATTTTCCTCAAGGAAAGAGTGGAAAAAATAATGATTTTTATAGATGAATGGTAGATAACCCTTCACATATTTTACTTTTAGCTTTATTATTTAATGGTAATATAGCTCAAAGCCATAGAATTAAACAATTAGCTCTATGAGTTAATGCTTTAAATAATCGTTTTGGTTCTGAAACTATAAAGTTAAATAATACTCCTGTTCCAGTTACATTACAGGATGGTTGATTATCAGGGTTTACTGATGCTGAAGGATGCTTTAATGTATCTATTACAGCTAACTCTAGATATACATTAGGTCATGTTATAAAAATGCGTTATATATTAGATCAAAAAGATGGTGTTATACTAAATAAAGTATACGAATTATTTGGATTTGGTAAAGTAACATTAAGATCTGGAACTAAGGATGTTTATCGTTATACAGCTACCGGATTTAAAGCATTGCATGATGTGATAGTATACTTTAAATTATTTCCATTACAAACTAAAAAAGCTTTTTCTTTTGAAAAATGATTAATTGTTCATAACCAAGTGTATAATAAATTACATTTAACTGATGAAGGATTATCACAAGTAAGAACTCTGCAAAAACAAATTAATTTAAATAATAGTACGACAAATAAAGTAGGAGCGGCGCTAGAAAAAAAATAATTTATTATTTTTTTTTTAATCGCTACAAAGATGAAGATATAGTCCGACACTTCTTGTGAAAGAAGCATACAGAGCTAGCACCTTGTATGGGTAAATAAAAAAAAATATTTATTAACGGTTTGGCATCACATGTACACAGTTGGATTAGACGTGGATAAACTTGTGTTCACGGTAAAAATCTTGCTATATGCTGGAAACTCTTGATTAAGTAGTCCACTCGTTTTTATAGCGTTAGGCACAATCTACTTATATTTAACAAGACAATCAGCAGGAAACTTTTTTTGTTTTAGTACAATGGCTAAGGCCGCTACTAAAAATACTTATAATAAATGATTTGAATTACCTAAAATATCTGAGCATGTCCCTATTCATAATAGTAATCTTAATGATGAAGAGCTTGGTTATTTTTTAGCTGGGTTAATAGAAGGTGATGGTTGATTCGGTAAGAAAGAACTACATATAGTGTTTTCCGAAAATGATTCATCTTTGGCTTACCTTATTAAAAAACGTATAGGTCACGGTAATATATATAAAATTAAAGATAAAAAAGCTGTGAGATATATTTGTAAAAATAAAGAAGGCTTATCTATTATTTTATCTTTAATTAATGGGAAATTTGTAAGTAATTATAAATATGAACAATTAATTAAACATAATTATAGTGAAGATTTTAATATTAATATATTACCTCCCTTAATGTCTTTATCTTTAGATAATTATTGATTGGCGGGTTTTACTCAAGCTGATGGATGTTTCCATATAAGTGTTGTAAAAAGTAAAACACACAAAGCTGGATATAGTATAAGATTAGAATTTTCTTTAAAGCAAAATGATGTATTACCTTTAAGATTATTATATAATGAATTAGAAATGGGTAATCTTTCTCAATATCATACAGGTGTATGATGTTATAAAAGTACAGGATATAAAACTGCAGCTCATTTAATTAATTACTTTGATAAATATAATATTTTTGCTGGTAAATATGTAGATTATATTAAATTTAGAAAAGTTTATATTATGATAACAGAGGGTAAACATTTAGAAGAGAAAGGTATCAAAAAAATTAAAAGTATTTCATCAAAAGGATCCTCAGAGACAAGCACGCAAGAAATTTAACATATTACGTTAAATTAAGATACTGTCCAAATTACTAAGTTCGACAAGAGCTTACTTTACAGCAGCTACATTAATAATAGCTGTACCTACAGGTATAAAAATATTCTCATGATTAGCTACTTGCTATGGAGGATCTATAAAAATGACACCTTCTATGTTATTCTCATTAGGTTTTGTATTTATGTTTACAATAGGAGGGTTAATAAAAAACCACTTAGCTCTCCCTTTAAAGATCGCTATATGCTGGGAACTTCTGACAATTATACTACTAGAATTATATTCAGTGACAATGTATAATTTTGAACAATCAGCAGGGAACCTACGGGTATTTAATGCTTTAGTAGGACCCTTAGAGACTACACGCGATCCTCGTAATATATTTACGAGAAGATATAGTCCGTGAAATAAAAATGCATTAATAGGCTCCGCCTCTTCATTTAGTAACAATAGTTTTAATTCAAAAACTATTTATAGCTTACGTAACCATTACTCAACTTCTAGTAAAGAAGATAATACAAAAAATTTCGTAGCTTTAGCTGTATTCCCGCCGAAGGCGGGATACACTTCGTTAGTAGCACCACTAAAGATATATTCTCAATTTAAAGAGGATAGATCTTCTATTTTAAAAGAACAAAAAGATAAATCAGGGATTTACTGTTTAATAAATAACATAAACGGGCATTCTTATATAGGTAGTTCTATTAACTTAGCTTCTAGAATGAAAAATTATCTTAACAATACTTTCTTAAAAAGTAGACAAAATGCTAATATGCCCATTGTAAAAGCTTTACTTAAGTATGGTCAATCTAACTTTACTTTACTAATAGTGGAGTATGTAGAACCCCAGGTTTTAACTGTTAGAGAGACTTATTTTATAACATCTATATTGCCTTATTATAATGTATTAAAGCAAGGTTATTCTTCTTTAGGATATAAGCATACAGAAGAAACTAAACAATTATTATCAGAATTGGCTAGTAATAGAGTACATAGTGATACAACTAAAGGTTTAATAGCTAAAGCTTTAACAGGTGAAAATAACCCTTTTTATAATAAAAGTCATTCTATGGAAAGTAAAGTAAGAATGATAGAAGCTAAATCAGCTTATCCTGTTTATATTTATGATTCCTTTAAAAATTTATTGGTTATTTTCCCTTCCGTTTCATCTTTAGCTCATTTAATTAAATCTAATCACTCTACTATTGTTGAGGCTATAAGAGAGCAAACTATATTTAGAGGTGAATGATATTTTACCAATATACCTTATAATATAAGTGATAATCCTTTAATATCTAATTGAACACATAAAGAATGTAAAGAATTAATATTAGATATTAATAATATGAGTCATATTAGAAAAGGAATATTTGTGTACGATACTAATAAAAATTTCATACGTAAGTATGAAGGAGTAACGGATGCACAAAGAGACTTAAATATTAGTCATAGTACAATTAAAAAATATGCTAAAATAGGGGGTTGTTATAATGGTTACATATTTAGTTATGAAAGATTAAATGATTAATGTATTTTATTCGGTTAAAAATTATAAATAGACCCATTAGGGGATCACTGACCTAATGAAACGACAGTGAGTGGTATATTACTATTTTTGGTTTCATTTATTTTATTAAATAAAAATATACTTAATGCTTTGGATAGATTAAGGGCTTCGCCTACTAACAAGGCCTTGAAAATATACGAAAATTTCTATAAAGATAGAAAAGATTTATATAAAGAGTTTAAAGAAGATAAAACAGGATATATTTACATGATAGTTAATAAATTGAATGGTAAATGTTATGTAGGAAGCTCAAGATCAATTAAAACTAGACTATATAACTATTTTAATTTGGCCTTGGCTGCTGCACAAAAAGGAAGACCTATTTCAAGTGCTATTATAAAATACGGGCTTGTTAATTTTGCTTTCATTGTTTTAGAGAAAGTAGATTTAAATGTACATAACTTAGAAGAAAGAGAAACTTTTTGGTAGTCCGTAGGACTCAGCACGCTCTCAATTAATTAAACCTGAATATAATGCAGTGAAGGAAGCAGCTAGAAATATAGGCGTCCCACATCTGCAAGACACTAAGTTAAGAATTTCAAAGAGTAGATCTTCAGCCTCTGTATATATTTACGATGAATTTAAAACACTGTTAGTTATAGTTCCTTCTTTAAGATCACTTGCAGTACAATTAGGAAGTTCTTCTATTAGTATAGCTTTAAAGAGAGCTATGGCAGATAAATCTTTATTTAGATCTTCTTGATATATATCCAATCAACTCTTTAATGAAAACGATAAACCTTTAATGGAGGTTGATTCTATTGAGTATATGAGTTTAATAGAAAAAATGAAGAGTCAAAAACATATTAGAAAAGCCATCTTTGTATTTAAAGATGGAGAATTTCATCCTTCGGCAAAAAATATGATGGAATACTGGCTGCAGCAAAAGCTTTAAATATTTCTCATGATACAATAAGATCTAATATTGAAAAAAATACTACGTACAATGGGTACTTATTTAGTTACCATAGAAGTAACTAATATAATTAAATCGAACACATACACGTGAGTGGTGTTGTGTTAGCTAATGCTTCACTTGATATAGCCTTCCACGATACTTATTATGTAGTTGCTCAAATGGGCCTGAATGGTATATCTTCTTTTAAGTGCTATTTTGCAACTGACTATATGCTGGAAACTGTATTATTTGCATATTGTTTACTATTTATTTATACGGCTTATCTTTATAAATTAGATGTTAGTAAGAATATTTTTCTTTTAAATAGTCAAAATAACAATATAGCAATAAGTTCTGAACTTATGAATACACAATCAGCAGAAAACTGAAAAGGATTCTCAGAGACTATACGTCAGTTACCTGATACTGAAGATTATAAATTTTGAAATTGATTTGCCGGTATAATAGATGGGGATGGAAATTTTGATATTAGAACAAATTCTACTAATAAACAAAGAGTTCTTAAACAAATCAGAATAAAATTACATAATAGAGATATTAGAATTTTAACACACATACAAAATTATTTACATATAGGTAGAATTAGAGCAGATAAAAATAAACCTTATTCAATATATATAGTATCTACAAAAGAAGAGATGAAATATATTTTAGAACATATTAATGGATTAATCAGACTTAAAGTACCAGGTTTTAAAGAAGCTTGTGCTTTATATAATCTAGATTATATTGAAGCTGATTATAATATAAAATTATATGATCCTTATTATGCAGGTTTAATAGATACTGACGGTTCTATAGTATTTAATTATGCTGGAAATAGAATAGAATGTAATTTGGAATTTGAATATAATGAATATTCTTCCAAGTTAAATTTTGATAATACTCTATTAAATTCTAAACCTACTATTATTAAACGTAAAAGATCAAACTCCTTATCCCAAAGGGATCAGCGCGCTTCGCTAGAAAAAGAATTCTCATCTATAACCTTTAAATTTCAAAATGTTAATAATATGTTATTTATATATGATTACTTTATGCATAATAGATTATATTCTGATATTAAATTTTACAGAGTAAGTAAAATTAAACCTTTCATAGAAATTAGGGGATATAAAACATCACCTAAAGGTAGTATAGAACATAAAATATACTCAGATTTCATGATTAATTGAATTAAATATAATAACCCTTTATGATATAAAGTACCTTTTGTTACCAAACATTTGGGGGTTAGCCCTAGTCCATCCATATCCCTTAGGGATCAGGAGGACGAGCAAGCTCCTGAAAATAAATAACATATTAATTACAGGTAAAGATATAGTCCACAATTTTATTAAATACTAAAAATAGCATTTCCACTACGTATTAAGTATGGGAGCTGTATTCGCAATGTTTGCTGGTTGATACTTCTGAATACCTAAAATATTAGGTTTAAATTATAACTTAAATTTAGCTAAAGTTCAATTCTGACTTTTATTCATAGGGGTTTTTCTAAAGGGAAGTACTTTTGTAATGAAGGATAGATTACATAGATGATTTTCTACAAAGCGTAGAAATTCTCAGTTTGATCCTAAAGAGTTTGAATTATTTTTTGAAAATGTTAACAAAGAAAAAAGAAATATATATAAAGAATTAAGAAAAAAATCAGGTGTTTATTTGTTTATAAATAACATTACTAATGATTTATATATAGGTAGTAGCACAAATTTAACTAGCAGAATGGTTAGTTATTATTACTATACTAACTCACAAAAACCATCTAAGTTAGTTATAATTAGAGCTATGAAAAAATATGGTTTAGATAATTTTTCTTTGGCAATTATAGAATTATGTGAAAAAGATCTTTGTTTAATATTAGAACAAAAATGAATTGATCATTATACACCTAAATATAATGTTTTAACTGTAGTATTCCCGGAGGGAATCGGCAATTCATTAGTAGCTTGCGCACACAAACATAGTATCGACACAATTACTAAATTAAAAGAAAAACTAAGCAAAGAGAATCATCCTAAGTTTGGTAGTGTGACTTCAACTGAGACAAAGAAAGCTATTAGTGACAGTATAAAGTATTTTTATACAGAAAATAGCCATCCAAGTAAAGGATTGAAAGGTTCATTAGCTCCTCAATATGGTATAGGAGGTAAATTCGTCTATTGTTATAATAGACAAGGTGAAGAATTGATTTTCCCTTCCATAAATGGAGCTAGACAACACTTCAAAGTTAGATGAACTCTTGTAAAAAATAATATGGATAAAAATGAATGAATAACTCTTAATGGTGAAGATTGATTAATACAATCTATCCCTAAACAAAATTAATTTGATTAGCCCCTCCCAATCCTTCTATATGCTGGAAACTCTCATAAAGCTTAAGTACTTATTAAATAAGTAAAAATCTTAAGTGTATCTAGACAATCAGCAGGAAACCAAAGTAACAAGACATGTTATTAGTAGGATCCTCAGAGACTTCACGAAGGAGGTTATTTTAATTAATTAAAATAATCAATATATAGTCCACACAACATGTAATCTTACATTCTTCCCTCAACATTTCTTAGGTTTACAAGGAATGCCTAGAAGAATTAGTGATTATCCTGATGCTTTTGCAGGTTGAAATTTAATAAGTAGTATAGGTTCTATAGTAAGTGTAATAGCTGCATGATTATTCTTATATATTGTATATTCACAATTAGTAGAAGGAAAAGTGGCTTCTAGAAATCCTTGATTAACTCCAGGATTCTACACAGACGTATTACAAGCTAATTTAAATAGAAGCTACACTAGTTTAGAGTGAGGATTATCAAGCCCACCAAAACCTCATGCATTTGTAAGTCTACCTTTACAAAGCTAAAATCAGTACGTAGTACGCCGTACGCCTATTTATATCTAGCTTTTCATAACAAAGCAGTAACCATATTCCCGGCGAATATCCCCACTTCGTCGGGATTAGACGAATAAAAAAAAATATATTTTTTTAGAGCGGACTTCGTTCGCGCCGGCAGACGAAGTCTAGCGCCATATTCCCTCCGGGAATTCGGGAATTAGGGGGAGGCTAGCGAAGCTAGCCTCCCTGCCTACTCGCTGGGTATATTAACGCTACATAGTACGTATAATATTCCTAGCTTTATATAGCTTGCTAATTAGTTGTATAGCCTGCTTTTCGTATTACCTAATTCCCGAATTCCCGAATTAGGATACACTTCGTTAGGGGTACACTTCGTTAGGGAATCGGGCAAGGCCGATTCCTCGTATACATGAAAAGCTAGATTTAAGTCTCATTAGCTCAATGGCAGAGCAGAATACTTCTAATATTTAGATCTTAGTTCGAGTCTAAGATGAGATAGGTATAGAGAAATCTATATTATAAAGATAATAAGTAGTCTATTAAATCAATAAAGAAAATTTTTTTATCGGCTATTTTTGCTTCTAGATCATAATATTTAATATCTAGCTTAGCTGGCTTAGCTAAAGCTATAAAGCTAAAGCACGAATTATAGAAGGAGGGTACGACTTCGTATAAATAGGAGTACGCTTAGATATAAAAAAAAAATAGCCAGCTAAAGCTACTCTTTTGTGTGCGCGTAGGCTGGGACTATTCGTGGAGAGCATCTTCGCCCTCGAGTAAGGGGTCGGTAGTCCTACGGACCAGCAAGCTCGATTCGTTCCACTAACGAAGTGTATGAATGCCACCCTATTTTTTTTTTTACTAGTATTCCCTCCTGATCCCTAGCTTGCGTAGCAAGCTCGGGATATGGATGGGAGAGACTTCGTCTACGCAAGCTCGCCTAGAACAAAGTTCCTCCTTGCCATAAACTAAACGTATTAGATTATTCTATAAATAGTTTAATATATAGTATATAAGAGCTAGCTAGAACGAAGTCCGCTCTTATATACTTTTTATTTACCTACGAGTGACGCGTTGTGCACGTATTATAATTAAATTACAACAATAAAAAATATGAAGGCAAAAGCCCTAAAATTAATTAATCTTTTAACATATAAAGATATAGATATACCTAGACCTCATGTCTTTGTGAATCTTCCGTTAAAAAGTACGGTTTCACCGGTAGAGCTTACAGATATAACTTTAAAGATTAATGAACTATTACCTCAACTTTCTGATTTTATAAGTCAATTTCACAGTATCATCTTGACTAATAATATAAATGTTATAACAGATGCAGGCGGTAATATGTCATTAGATGTTCCTGGTACTATGTCGGACACTGATGCAGATAAATTTAGTAGAAGAATAAGTATTATTGATCGTTTAATAACAACACGTGGTCAAGAAATAAATGATTTATTACAGAAAGGATTAGAAATAGAAGGTAAATTAAAGAAAGAAAATGTTAACTATACTTCGCAAATATTAGATAAAGTCAATGAATTTAAGAGATTAAATGCTTCTTATAAACATTAATAGCTCTAACTTTAGCTTTATTCTTCTGTTATTTATCTAGTAGACGAAGTCTAGAGCTACGCCCTAGACTATTCCATCCTTCGGAGGAATTAGCAAGCTCTAGACTTCGTCTACTCCTCCCCCTAATTCCCGAATTCCCGAATTCCCTAATTCCCTAATTCCCTATTCCCTATTCCCGGCTAGCCGGGAATAGCTAATTCCCTATTCCCGGCAGCTACGCAGCCGGGAATAGGGAATCGGGAATCGGGAATGGGGAATCGGGAATCGGGAATATGGCTACTGCTTCGTACACTAATTTAGTATTATTAATATTATAAGATTAAACAAAACAAAATAAAACATAGCTAGCTTACTATATTTATGCTTAGCTTATTTCTAGTTTGATATTTCATATCCCCCCTTCGGCGGGATCAGAAATTAGCAAGCTCTATTTAGGGACGAGCATGCGCCGTATTTTCGAGCTTGCGGATCCCTGCGTAGCTGGGATATTACTCCTTCCTGCCTCCTACTAGCTATAGAAATCTGCCTAGTGAGTTAGCACACATTAACAAAGAAAGATGTAGTGCTTCCTTCGGAGCACTAGCAAATAAAAAAAAAATGAATTATTCTCCTACTATTATTTCAATAATTGAAAATATAATATTAATGTTACCCGCTTTATTAGTGGTAGCTTATGTAACTGTAGCGGAAAGAAAAACTATGGCAAGTATGCAAAGAAGACTTGGTCCTAACGCAGTAGGATATTACGGTCTTTTACAGGCATTTGCAGATGCTTTAAAATTAATCTTAAAAGAATATGTAGCTCCTACACAAGCTAATTTAATACTATTTTTCTTAGGACCTATAGTGACATTAATATTTGCTTTATTAGGTTATGCAGTTATTCCTTACGGTCCTGGACTATCATTAGGGGATATGGAATTAGGAATATTGTATATGTTAGCTGTTTCAGGTTTAGCTACTTATGGAATTTTATTAGCCGGGTGAAGTGCTAATAGTAAGTATGCTTTCTTAGGATCTTTAAGAAGTACAGCTCAATTAATTAGTTATGAATTAGTGTTAAGTTCTGTATTATTAATAATAATAATGATAACAAATAGCTTAAATTTAAATATAAATGTACAATTCCAAAAAATAGTATGATTAGCTTTACCTCTATTCTGTATATTAATAATATTCTTTATAGGTTCTGTGGCAGAGACTAATCGTGCACCATTTGATTTAGCAGAGGCTGAATCTGAATTGGTAAGTGGATTTATGACAGAACACGCTGCAGTAATATTTGTCTTTTTCTTCTTAGCTGAATATGCTAGTATTGTATTAATGTGTATATTTACTAGTATTTTATTTTTAGGTGGTTATTTATTAGAATTTGACATTGTATATTGATTTGACTTATTAAATTATATATATGCATATATTTTCGATATAAACTGAATTACATCTTTAGAATATTTTAAATTAAGAGGAATTTTGACTAGTTCTTCTGTAGATGGCTTTTTACATAGTATAACTTTAGGTATAAAAAGCTCAATAATGGTATTTATATTTATCTGGGTAAGAGCTTCATTCCCTAGAATACGTTTTGACCAGTTAATGTCATTCTGTTGAACTGTGTTATTACCTATTTTATTTGCTTTTATAATATTAATTCCTTGTTTATTATATATATTCGGAATAACTGTAGTAAATGTGAACATGTTTTAGTAATTTTAGTAATTTTAGAGCCTGCTGATTCCCGCCTTCGGCGGGAATAACGTAGAAAAAAATACTGCATAGTCCTCCGGACTCAAGAAGAATATAGTCCTCCGGACTCAGCAAACACATAGAGTTAATCCATATTCCCGATTCCCGGCGTAGCCTCCCACTGGGTGGCATTCTTCAGGGGGGGGGGGCGAAGCTCGGGAATATGGATGGTATTATATATAAGCGTTCTACCAATATTATTGTTTGCTAGGCTATTCCCGATTCCCGATCCCATATTCCCGAGCTTCGCCCCCTAGTCCTACGGACCAGCAAGCTCGGGGGGCGAAGCTCGGGAATATGGATAAGTGCATAGCAGCAAACTAAGGCAGGAATAGTGGAGGTAGAACAAGCAGCTACTGCTGTATTAACTCTTTATGATAAAGAGTATCAATAGCATACTCTTTATCATAAAGGCCATGAGACACATGTATATAGGCGGACATAGTAAATTATTTGAAGAGCAATAAATATCAATCTTCAACATATGTTATTATCCTCGTTAATTATTACACCTCTACTAGGGACAATGGTTGTAGCTAGTTCAGGATCATATAAAAATTCAGAGTTATTTACTAAAACGATTGCGCTTACTACTAGTGTTATAAATTTAATTATATCATTAGTTATGTTTATTTTATTTAATAACAGTACTAATCAATTTCAATTTGTACAAGAACACTACAATGTACAACTATTCGACATTTACTTGGGTGTAGATGGTATCTCTATATATTTTATATTATTGACTACAATAATAATGCCTATAGCATTATTATCTAATTGAGATTCTATAAAAGAAAATGTAAAATCTTATTTAATAATAATGTTATTATTAGAAACATTATTATTAGCAGTTTTTATGAGCTTAGACATAATGTCATTCTATATATTCTTTGAATCTATATTACCTCCTTTATTTATATTAATAGGTTTATATGGATCAGATAATAAAGTAAGTGCGAGCTACTATTTATTTTTATATACGCTGTGAGGTTCTTTGTTTTTACTACTGTCGATTTTAAGTACATCTTCTATAATGGGTAGTACAGATTTTGATACTTTATTTAAACTAAATTTTGAATATAAAACTCAAATATTCTTATTTATAGGAATATTTATATCATTTGCTGTAAAAACTCCTACAATATTTTTAAACAATTGATTATTAAAAGCTCACGTTGAATCTCCTTTAGGTGGAAGTATTGTATTAGCCGCAATAGTATTAAAATTAAGTCTATACGGTGTATTTAGATTAATATTACCTATATTACCTAAAGCTTCTTTAGATTATACTTTTGTTGTATTTACTATAGCGGTAATTACAATTATATATGCTAGTTTTAGTACACTAAGAACAACAGATGTAAAAGAACTAATAGCATATAGTTCAGTCTGTCACGCTTCAGTTTATTTAATAGGAGTATTTAGTAATACTATGCAAGGATTAGAAGGAAGTGTGATATTAGGTTTAGCCCATGGGTTTGTGTCAAGTGGTTTATTTATATGTGCAGGTGGAATATTATACGATAGAACAGGTACTAGACTTATATATTTTTATAGAGGAATTACTCAATTAATGCCTATATTTGCTATATTATTCTTTATATTAGCTTTAGGTAATTGTGGTGCTCCATTAACTTTAAATTTTGTAGGTGAATTTATGTCACTTTATAGTATAATAGAAAGATTACCTGTATTAGGTGTTTTCGCTTGTTCTTCTGTAGTATTTTCTGCAGCCTACACTATATATATGTTTAATAGAATATCTTTCGGAGGTTCTTTCACTAGATTTATAGAAGAAAGTATATACGATGTAAATAAAAGAGAATTTATTTTATTATTTATATTAGTATTATTTACAGTTGTATTGGGTGTATATCCTTCTTTAATTTTAAACGTATTAGATTATTCTATGAATAGTTTAATATATAGTATATAAGGTTAGCTTTAGCAAACCTATAGCCAAGCCAGCTAGAACGAAGTCCGCTCTTATATACTTTTTATTTACCTACGAGTGACGCGTTGTGCACGTATTATAATTATCATAATCAAAATTAATATGCCACAATTAGTACCTTTTTATTATATGAATGAAGTAGTATTTGCTTTTGCTATAATAGTATTTATTCTATACGTATTATCTAAATACATATTACCAAGAATAGTGCGTTTATTCTTATCACGTATGTTTATTAATAAAATATAATATATATTAAGGGGAGGAGGGCGCTAGCTCTTCATAGAAGGCTATACATATCTCGCTCTTAGCTAGCTTACAGCTAAAGCTAAAAGCTAGCAAGCTCATACCTATTTTGCCAATATTTAGCTTTTTAAAGATTTATATATTATAGTAGTAATAATACTACTAGATGTTTTCTATAGAAAAACAAAATTTATTCTTTGCGCAAGCTAAAGAAATAAGAAGTCCTTTAGATCAATTTGAAATAAGAGACATATTAAATTTAGAAGTTTTAGGTGGTAACTTACATCTATCTTTAACTAACATAGGATTATATTTAACAATAGGAGCTTTAATTATATTAGTTTTAAGTATAGTTTCAACTAACTATAATAAATTAGTTAGTAATAACTGATCAATAGCTCAAGAATCATTATACGTAACTATACATAATATAGTTACAAATCAAATAAACCCTAAAAATGGTCAAATTTATTTCCCATTTATATATACTTTATTTATATTTATATTAATAAATAATTTAATGGGTATGGTTAACAGGAGCCTTTATATTTTATCATTATTTATCTCAAACATGTTTGAAGTATCAGGATTACATAGTAAACCTATATTTCAAGTACAATCATATTCTTCTCTTAACTCTGACTCTCAGCCAGATACACAAATAAACATATCTAAGGATAGTCCTAGATATAGTTTTAACAATAAAAACACCTTCTACCTTAATCCTGATTATCTTACAGGGTTTGTAGATGGAGAAGGTTGTTTCTCGCTTTCTATATTTAAAAAAGACAGAAGCTTAACTGGTTGACAAGTTAAGCCTATCTTTAGTATATCTTTACATAATAAAGATATTAAATTATTAGAAGCTATTCAAAGAACTTTTAAAACAGGAAAGATCTATAAACATGGAGTTGATTCTATGCAATATCGTGTAAGTTCTTTAAAGAATTTACAAATAATCACAGATCATTTTGATAGTTATCCTTTAATATCTCAAAAGAGAGCTGATTATCTTTTATTTAAGCAAGCTATAGCTATAATAAAGAATAAAGAGCATTTATCTCTAAAGGGTATATTGAAGTTAGTAGGAATTAAAGCTTCATTAAACTGAGGTCTATCATATAAGTTTAAAGAGAGTTTCCCTACTGCAAAAGCAGTAGTGAGACCTTCAGTAAGATATAACACTTTAAATGTTAAGATTAAAAACTTAAATTGAATTAGAGGATTTATAGACGCTGAAGGAAGTTTCCAAGTTATAACTCAAAATAATAGAAATGTTAGTTTAAGATTTTCATTGACTCAACATATTAAAGATGAAGAGTTGTTAAAGGATATAACTACTTATCTAAACTGTGGTAGATATTACAAATCACCAGGACGTGATGAAGGTCAATACTTAGTAACAATCTTTTCAGATATAAATGATAAGCTAATACCTTTCTTAAACGAATATCCATTATTAGGTATTAAACAATATGATTACTTAGATTTTGCACAAATAGCCGAACTAATAAAATCTAAAGCCCATTTAACGGATGAAGGATTAGAAAAGATAAAGTTAATTCAAAGTAATATGAATAGAAAGAGAATAACAATAGAAGAATAGATAAATGTTTAGATAATTCTAATATCATAGATAAATAATAATAATAATAAAATATAATAAATTTCACTATATGCTGGAAACTTCTAATGCCTTTAGGTACCAATACTGGTGAAAATCTTAAAGGATGAAACAATGAACTATCAGCAGGAAACCAAAATAACAAGCGATAAAAAAAAATAGGCGTATCCCCACTTCGTCGGGATAGACGAAGTCTCAGCAGGCTAGGCAAAGCTGCTCTATTTATTTTTTTTTTTTCTGCCTCGTTATGAGTAGGATCCTCAGAGACTACGTGTGAAAGATCACTTAACACAGTTTTAAAATAACAACTAAGTGATTAAGATATAGTCCACCGCGGTAAGTCTATAAGACTTACTGTATTGTCCATACAGCTTTGCTTCTACAGCCCATTTTGCGTTAACATTTGCTCTTAGTTTCACAATAGTATTAGGTGCAACTATATTAGGATTCCAAAAACATGGTTTAAAATTCTTTTCTTTATTAGTACCTGCTGGTTGTCCTTTAGCACTTTTACCTTTATTAGTGACTATCGAGTTCATATCATATCTAGCGAGAAACGTTTCATTAGGTCTTAGATTAGCCGCGAATATCACTGCGGGACATATGCTATTAAGCATCTTGAGTGGGTTTGTTTATAATATAATGAATTCAGGATTTATCTTCTTTATTTTAGGATTAATACCTTTATTATTTATTATAGCATTCTCAGGTCTTGAATTAGCTATAGCCTTTATCCAAGCGCAAGTGTTCGTGGTATTATCAAGTTCTTATATAAAAGACGGATTAGATTTACATTAAGCTGTACGAGTTTAGTATAAGAAAAATATCAATGTATTTAGCATAGCAGTTTATTAAATTAAATTGTGAGGGTGGGATGGATTTGTTACTTCGTAACAAGGGGCATAAATATAAAATATCATCTTTAAAGGTGTAAATACCTTGCCAGAAATGTATCTTTAGGTCTTAGATTAGCAGCTGGTCACATGTTATTAAGCATATTAAGTGGTTTTGTTTATAATATAATGAATTCTGGTTTTATATTCTTCATTTTAGGATTAATACCTTTATTATTTATTATAGCCTTTTCAGGTTTAGAGTTAGCAATAGCCTTCATCCAGGCGCAGGTGTTCGTGGTACTATCTAGTTCTTATATAAAAGACGGATTAGATTTACATTAATATTTGTAGCGATAGACGAAGTCTCTCCCTATCCGAAGGATATGCTGGCTAGGCTGATTTCGAAGAAATATGCCTATATAAAAAAAAAAGATAAAAATTTAGTATTTTCGAGCTTGCGCTAGCTTGCGTACCGAAGGATATGAAAATCTGCAAGCTCTTACGAGCTTGCTGATTCCCGGCTACGTCGGGAATAGGAAATCGCGCTAGCTCGAGACTTCGTCTACCGTAGGGTGAGACTTCGTCTACGCAAGCTCTCTATAAAAAAAAATATATTTTTTTTTTACTCGTTCGCCCCCTCCGAAAATACCAGAGGAGGGAACTTCGTTCGGGCTAAAAATATCGAAGAAAGAGTAGGCAGGAGTTCCAAAAGCTCCACTAGACTATTCCTACGAATATTTTTAGTAGTCCTACGGACTCAGCAAGCTAGAGCTTGCTAGTACTAATCCGGCTCCGCCGGATATGTACTACGAAAAAAATCCAGCAATAAAAAAAATAAAGAACTTTATTTTTTTTTTATTTTTACTAGACTTCGTCTACTCGCCCCCCAGGGGCTATTCGTTATTAGTACTAAGTGTTTATATTGAGGAAAGTTATAAGAACAATAACAATTTATCCTGAAGGCGCTATTCGTTTCAGGAATTAGCACCCAGGAAATTAATAAAAGTTATATGATGTATAGGAAGAAAATAATACAAAATTATTTATATAATTTATATGAAAAACCGCGAGCAACTAGCATTTTATAGAAAATTATCTGTTTTAGTAAAATTCACAGTAAATAGCTTATATGTTTTTACCTTAGTCAATGGATTTAGATCCATTAGTGATATATGAATAGTTCTATATCCGAAAAAAAAGTCAAAGTAAAAGTTGAGTTTGGTGATGGCTCTGATTGAATGCTGTCCAAGTGCTTGACACATGCTAATCGTACGTTTTAATTGATAAATTAAAAAGTGGTGTACAGGTGAGTATAATGATATTCTTCGCCGGCCTTAAAGTGGAGGTAAATCCTTCATAATAAATAAAGGAAAGATATAATAAAAAAAAATTAGGGTATAGACAAGGACAAGTGTTGAGGGGGGAAAACCCTCAGCAAGTTGACTCCCTTATATATTTTTTTTTGCTCTTTTTTTTCTGCTTTAAGAGGATAATAAATATCTTCGAGATAGGTAGTAGTTAAGGTGATGACTTAACTAGCCTTAAACTCTCGTAGTCGAATCTGAAAGGTTGATCGACCACATTGGGTCTGAAAAAACCCCAATGCAAGTTAGTACAGCAGTGAGGAATCTTGGTCAATGGCCTAACGGCTGAACTGGCAACTTGGAGAAGTGGCAAGTCTTCCAGTATGGGGAGCAAACAGCTATGGGTCAAGCCCGATACCTTTAAGAGAAGTCTTATTGTGAGGGCGAGTTGTATAACACCATAGGGCTGGCCGTCCCATATGAAAAGATTTTATTAGAATTGAATGAAACTTTGTTTATATATTGATAATGACAGTATATATATCGTGTCTTGACTAATTGCGTGCCAGCAGTCGCGGTAATACGTAAGAGACTAGTGTTATTCATCTTAATTAGGTTTAAAGGGTACCCAGACGGTCTATATAGCTTATAAAATGTTAGTATAAGACTAGAGTTTTATGTAAGAGGGCAGTACTTGAGGAGGAGAGATGAAATTTCGTGATACCAAAGGGACTCTGTAAAGGCGAAGGCAGCCCTCTATGTAAAAACTGACGTTGAAGGACGAAGGCACAGAGAACAAACAGGATTAGATACCCAAGTAGTCTTTGCAGTAAATGATGAATGCCATAGGTTAGATCTATATTTCTATTATAATAATACATTTCTATTATTTATTCTAAAACGCATTCCTTATATAGCTTCGCGCTATAATATATTTTATATATAGTGCAGCAGAAATTAGAAATTTTTGTATCTGGTCTATAAATGAAAGTGTAAGCATTTCACCTCAAGAGTAATGTGGCAACGCAGGAACTGAAATCACTAGACCGTTTCTGACACCAGTAGTGAAGTATGTTGTTTAATTCGATGATCCACGAAAAACCTTACCACAATTTGAATAATTTTATTACAGGAGTTGCACGGCTGTTTCCAGTTAATGTTGTGAAACTGTGGTTTCCATGAAATTAACGTAATCCCTGGCTTTATTTTTTTTATTTACGATAAAGCATTCAGTCCTGGAAATTTGGAAAGAAAAAGGGGACAAAGACAAGTCATCATGGCCTTGATATTGTGGGCTATAGACGTGCCACATATACCTAAACAAAGAGATGCGAAAATGTGAATTTAAGCTAATCTCAAAAAATAGGATATAAATTTTAAGGATTGTAGTCTGAAATTCGACTATATGAATAAGTAATTACTAGTAATCGTGAATCACCATGTCACGGTGAATAGACCTTGGATTGGTACTAACCACTCGTCACATGCTGAAAGGGGCATGCGCAATAAGTTTGCTTTCTTAGTAACAAGTAAAAAAAACAAATAGGTTTTATATATTCTTTTATTGGGAATCTTCGTATGCGTGGCTCTAATTAGTGTTAAGTCGAAATACGGTTCGGGTAGTGGAAGTTGCCCGGGATTAATTAATATTAACCATAAATATATATAATATAAGCGCAAGCATGAAAAAAAAATCTATTTTTTTTTCCGAGCTAGCGCCTATATAAAGGAGGGTTCCTTTATTGGTAAGAAGGGTTGAGCTGTAAACTCAATAGCTATTGCTTTTAAGAGTTCGAATCTCTTGTCTCCTAGAATTAGTAACTTAATTAGGTAAAGGACTTCCTTGTCACGGAAGTAGATGTCGGTTCGATTCTGATCTAATTCGTATAGTAGCATACATAGCATACATAGCAGCTAGCTTGCTTTTATAGAGAAGTGCTAGCTTTTAGCTTGCACTATTACTGCGAGGCAAACGAGAGGTAAGGCTAGCTTCGCTAGCCCTTTCGGAGCTAATGCAGGAAAAGTTTCCATAGGTAGGGTAAGATATTTGCTAAGTATTATGTTTTATACATTTAGGTGTTCGAATCACCTCTTTTCCGTAGTCTCCATGCGAGCTTCGCTCGTATATGGGCTAGCGAAGCTAGCCTCTTTATTTTTTTTTATTGCTTGAGCCTCTATAGCTCAACGGTAGAGCATAATACTGTTAATATTATGATAGATGTTCGATTCATCTTAGGGGCTTTTAACTTGTGTACAAAACTACAAGATTTATAATATATAATATATATGACAAATTTAATAAGAAGTAATTTTCAGGATCATCCATTCCATTTAGTGTCACCATCTCCTTGACCACTGTATACAAGTATTGCTTTATTTACAGTAACAGTGAATGGAGCATTATCAATGCACTTATTTAGCAACAGCTATATAGTGTTTTACTTATCATTAATTACATTAGTAGCATCTATGGCTTTCTGATTTAGAGATATAATAGCAGAGGGTAAACTTAAATTAAATACTATAGTCCTTCGGACTCAGCAAGCTCTAAATTATTATTTGAATATTGCACAAAAAATTCCTTCTATCCATTTAGAAGAGGCTTTATATACATATAGAAATAAAAACAATACTACAATTTTCACTAATAATAATAACTTAGGTTATTATTTAGCAGGTCTTTTAGAAGGAGACGGTTCCATTTCTCTTCCTTCGACCAATACTGGAGTTACAAGTTTAAATAGAGTACTTAATCCTAGAATAGTATTTACTTCCCATATTAATAATATAGGTATGTATTCATTTATACAATCAGAATTAGGTAATATAGGACGTTTTCAAGGCGCTAGCTCTTCAGGAGAAAATATTCTTCGTTATATTATTGGAGATATAGAAAGTATTATTCTTTTTATAAATTTAGTACACGGAAAACTTAGAACACCAAAAAACCAGAGATTTAATGATTTAATCAATTTTATGAACAATAAATATGATTTAAATATATCGGAAAGTTTATTAGATAATTCTAGCTTTACAGATAATAGTTGATTCTCCGGTTTTAGTGAAGCAGATGGACATTTCGGAATTAAATATGTAGGGGGCAGAGCTTGCGCAGCGATTTTCGCGGCTCCTAATCCCGCAGGGATATCGACGAAAATACGTAAACCTAAATCTGAAACCCGTAAAAGATCTGTAAGTGAAAATATTTCTTTGAAATTTAGATTAGATCAACGTTTATATGATAAAGCTACATCAACCTCGATGAAACCTTTTATGGAAAATTTAGCTTTATTTCTTAATGCTAATTTAAAAACATATAAAAATAATACCAATTCGGAAGTATTATCAGTTAGTATACAATCTATAAAAAATGTAAGTTTTCTTATAGATTATTTTAATAAATTTCCTTTAATAGGAGATAAACTTACTGATTTTAAAAAGTGAGAAATAGTATATAATATGATAATACTTAAACAACATCTTACTGAAGAAGGTAGATTGAAAATAAAAAATCTATTGGTTAAATAGAGCTCTAGACTTCGTCTAGCCTTAATAATAATAATTTAATGTATATGTGCTCTCTTTAAATTTAACAAATTGCTGGAAAATCCTAAAATTAGGCTAATCAGCAGGAAACTAAAAGACGGATAAATATCTTTTAGGGTCTTCAGAGACTAGACATTAAAAATTAATGCGTTAGTATTCCCTACCCCCTACGGGGCTTAAGGGAGAGACTTCTCCTTAGCCTGCGTACCCGAGACTTCTAATTTCGAATAAATATGTATTTCATATCCCTTACGGGATCAGAAATTAGTATTTCATATCCCTTACGGGATCAGAAATTAGAAGTGGGTCCGCCTGGGATATGTCCAGGCGGACCCACCACTCCGTCGTCGGCGGAGAGTACACTTCGTTAGGGGACTACAGCAAGCTCTCCTTTTAGGAATACTAACCCATTAATTAAGGTATAGTCCAAAAAATATAGAAATATATTTATAATATCTATCGACATATTTAGGAAATCATACATTATCAGTGCAAAAAGGATTAAATCTAGGAGTAATACTATTTATAGTATCTGAAGGTTTATTTTTTGTAGCTATCTTTTGAGCATTCTTCCATAGACAAAATGCATTGTGGATAAGAACCAAACTCCGGGGAAACCCTAAAGCTCTAATAACTAAGCTATCTGTCGAAAGACTTATAGTGGCCTCATTAAGGACTGAGGGTATAGTAACATCATTAGAGATTATTGGCTTAAGCCAATGAATGGGCTATCGCGGATCTAAATCAGATAGTTTTATATCTGTAAAAGAGCAACGAGCAGACGGTTCTTCAATATTTTCTAAATATTGTAAGGTGTGCTCTGAGAGCCAGGGAAACTTGGTTTTTATACATCAACAAAAAGATGTTAATACTGTTATATCTACTACTACTCATAGAGTACGTAGTGGATATACAAAAAATATTCTATGTGCTAGTAGCACGAATATCATTCAAAAATCTTTATTTTCTACCAATACCTATTCCCAATTCCCACAGGGAATTAGGGAATCGGCATTTAATACTTCACCTTTAACATTAAATCCTAATTATGTAACAGGGTTTACTGATGGAGAAGGATGTTTTTTTGTAGGGATTAATCAAGACGTAAAATTTAAAACTGGTTACAGAGTAAAAGCTACGTTTCAAATAGGTCTTCATGAAAAAGATCTCGCTCTGTTGGAACAAATAAGATTATTCTTTGGGGTAGGTAAAGTTACTAAGTTGGGAGCAGAATCTGTTCAATACAGAGTATCAGGTCTAGATGATTTAAATACTATTATTTATCATTTTGATAACTACCCTTTACTAACTCGTAAACATTCTGATTATATCTTCTTTAAAGAAGTTATAAATTTAATGAAACAAGGTAAACATCTTACTTTAGAAGGTTTAAACAGGATAGTATCCATTAAATCTACACTAAATAATGGTGAATTATCTGACTCTTTAAATTTAGCCTTTCCAAATTTAAAACCAGCTTTGAGATCAGAAGTCCCAAGTAGAGATATGCAAGATTTACACTGATTAGCTGGTTTTACTGATGCTGAAGGATGTTTCTTCATAGCATTAAAGAAATCACCAGCGTCTAAACTAGGTGAAACTGCCTGATTAAGGTTTATTTTAACTCAACATAGTAGAGATAAAGAACTTTTGGAAAGTTTAATACAAACTTTGAATTGTGGTAGATACATAGTTAAACCAGACTGTGGTGAGTTTATAGTTGAAAAGTTTACAGATGTTAGGGATAAAATAATTCCAATATTTGAAAAGTTTAAATTGCGCCATGGGGGAGCCAAATCTTTAAATTATGAAGATTTTAAAAAGGCGGCACTTCTTATAGGTAATAAAGCTCATTTAACTAGAGAAGGGTTAGATGAAATAAAGAAAATAAAAGGTAGAATGAATAAACAAAGAAAAGCAGTATTAAATAAAGGTGTATAAAATTTAAATCCATATAAGTATACTTATGTTACTATGTAGCATAAGTATACAAATAAATAAAAAATGAGTGCATTAACACCTACTGTAGAATTAGGAGCTCAATGACCACCTATGGGTATAGAACCTGTAAACCCGTTTGAATTACCATTACTTAATACAGTAATTTTATTATCTAGTGGAGCAACTATTACTTATGCGCACCACTCATTAATAAAAGGAGAAAGAAAAGGAGCTTTATATGGTTCTATCTTTACAGTTCTATTAGCTTTAATATTCACTTTCTTTCAAGGGGTAGAATATAGCGTTTCTTCATTTACTATTAGTGACGGTGTATTTGGTACATGTTTCTTCTTCGGTACTGGGTTCCATGGCTTCCACGTTATTATAGGTACAATATTCTTATCAGTGGCTTTATGAAGAATATATTCATACCATTTAACAGACCATCATCATCTTGGTTATGAAGCTGGAATATTATATTGACATTTTGTAGATGTAGTTTGACTATTCCTATACGTAACAATGTATTACTGAGGAAGTTAGTTTTAATCTATAGATATTAATTTAATAAAAAAATATATATAATTTATTACACTTCTAATTTCGAAGAAATACAGCAAGCTCGACATAAGTTATATATATAAAGATTTAATGGTATAAGGGGGTTCGATTCCCCCAAGATCTTAGAATTAGCTATGTAAAAACATGGCTTTAGTTACAAATCTAACAACATTAATTGTTATTCTTCTTTAAAAAATCCAGATAGAGCTTCTGGACTACTCATCAGCAAGCTCAAAATAATTTCTAATAGTTGAGTAGCTTTAGCTTGCGCAGCACAACGACTAAAAAGGTAGATTTTCTATCTTGCAAATTTTGTTGTATATTATATTACATATTATACAAATGATATAGTCTAAACAATAATGAGAATTATTGCTAATATTTTTTATTTGTACACGTTATTATAGGTACAATATTCTTATCAGTGGCTTTATGAAGAATATATTCATACCATTTAACAGACCATCATCATCTTGGTTATGAAGCTGGAATATTATATTGACATTTCGTTGATGTAGTTTGACTATTCTTATACGTATCTATGTATTATTGAGGTTCTTAATTTATTATACTGGAGGGACTATCCAGAAGAATGCCCCCCACTTCGTTGGGATAGACGAAGTCTCAGCAGGCTAAGGATAAGCTACTAGAAAAAAAATGTCTTTTTTTTTACTGCTGCTGAGACTTCGTCTATCCAAGGAGGCTAGCTTCGCTAGGGAGAGGCTCTCCCACATATTTACAGCCGATAAGTTTAAGTCTTAATTAAGGCGGTAATCTATTTTATATAGATAAATTTGATAAAATATTCTTCTGGACTACTCATCAGCAAGCTCGAGACTTCGTCTACCAGAAAAAAAAAAATAAAGGGATAGGCTTCGCCGCTTCCTTATTTTTTTTTACTGCTCGAGACTTCGTCTACGCAGGAGCAAGCTCCAGGATTAGCACTAGCAAGATATAATTTTATTGCTATCCTAAATATTAGGTTAATATAAGTATAAAAAATACAATGTATTATCAACTTCTAGCTACACCTGAGATTTTCTCGAATGGATATTTAACAGGATCCTTAGATATAATTAGCATAACAGCTTTATTATGTGGTATTTTAATAATAATTAATAAAAACCCTATTGTTTCAGTAATATTTCTAATAGGTTTATTTGCAAATATATCAGTATATTTAATATTAATAGGTCTTACATTTATAGGTTTATCTTATTTAATTGTTTATATTGGGGCAGTTTCAATATTATTTTTATTTATATTAATGTTAATAAATATAAGAACAAGTGAATTACAAAGTAATAATAGAAATAGTGTATCTTTAGGTTTATTTATTACAATCCTGGCAAATTTTACTATATTCCAAATACTACCTTATTACATGGCGATATTAAATAATTACAGTAGTAAATTAAATACTATACTATATTATTTACCTTGAAATAAATTTAGCGATATTTTAAATTATATTAATAAAAACATAGACATTACAAATGCGAATATTATGTTTGTATCAAGTAATAGTTGAGATAATAATATGGCTGAAACAGGGCATACAGCAACTATAGGGCATATATTATATACAAGTCACAATATGTGAATATTTATGGCTAGTTTTATATTATTATTAGCGATGACTGGTGCTATAATAATTACTATTAAAAACGAGAAGGCGATTCAGTAGTATTCCATATCCCTTTGGTTAGACGAAGTCTCAGCGAGCTAAGGAATCAGCAAGCTCCGACCCCAGCCAAGCAGCATTGCACAAAATTACTATCCTCCGGATTAGGCGATACTTCGTCTACGCCGACTTAATAAAAGATTAAGTATTTCATAGCAAGCTCTATTCCCTGACCCCCGTAGGGGGTAGGGAATTAGAGCCTGCTGTAGACGAAGTCTCTCCCTATTTCTTCGAAATTAGAGCTTGCATATTTCATATCCCCCCTTCGGCGGGATCAGAAATCAGTACACTTCGTTAGGGAATAAGTAGTATTTCATAGCAGTATTTTTTCTGTGCTTCTGTGCGAAGCATACAGAAAAAAAATTACTAAAATACTGCATATCCCTACGGGATCAGAAATCAGCGATGGACTTCGTTCTAGCGAAGCTAGCCCTAGTAAAAAATTCATCCGCTTTCGGTATTGCCTATTCCCTCCGAAGGATGGGATAAAAAAAAATATATTTTTTTTTATCCCGGAGGGAATAGGCAATACCCTCTAGCAAGCTAATAGCAGGAAACGGATAAAGAAAAATTAGTTCAATGGTAGAGCGATTGTTTTACACACAATAAGTTGAAGGTTCAAATCCTTCATTTTTCAGTATTAAGGGTTAGAGGAGCAGCAGAGCTTGCGTCACTAATCCGAGGGTGAGAGGAAGAAAGTTCCTCTCACTTAAGAGGAACGCCAGCTGAGCGAGTTGGCTGATTATACCCTATAAGATTCCTTAACTTAAACGGTAGAGTGCATTTTTGATAAGAATGATATCAGCGTTCGATTCGCTGAGGAATTAAAGAGAATTGGCCGAGTGGTTTAAGGCGGTAAGCTTGAGTCTTATTAGGTTATATTCTAGCCGCATCCGTTCAAATCGGATATTCTCTGAAGAGTGTAGTTTAATTGGCAAAATAGGAAGCTTCAACCTTCAAATTCTTGGTTCAAGTCCAAGTACTCTTGTTTTTTTACGGATTAGGGCCGGCTTGGGTAGGCACTTCGTTTGGGACGAAGACTAGTTATGTTCGAATCATAATAATCCGATGAATTTTAGAAGTATTAGAGATAAAAAAATAAATAAATTTGTGGGTTCGGTAAAAAAAAATAAAGTTCTTTATTTTTTTTATTGCGCCCACTACATATAAGCAAGCATCGTGCTAGCTAAA